TAAGCCTTTCGGGGGGGCTAGGTCAGAGCTAGCATTGAATAAGAATAAGCTCGGATTCCTCTTAGCGACTATGAACGAATGCTTTCTCATTGAACAAAAAGAATAGCCGGCCTTTGTTTTTGCTGTTACAGAAGAAGCTGCTCTTGGCCTTTTGCTTGGCACTAGGAAGAGAAAAGAAAGATCTTTGGGGGGAAAACCCAATTAAGAGATCAGATTTCACTTCAAGAACTAGTTCAAATAGCCCTGATCAAGTGGAAGAAATGCTTGCTCTCAGCTTTATGTTAGCAAGACTCCGTTGCTATTGGACTTGGCTAGTAAGCCAAGAAAGAGGGAAGAAGTCTTAACTAAGCCCAAAGGCTAGCGAATCCGACTTCAATTCTTTTTGAGGTTTCTTTATCAGTATCAGAATAAAGTAAATAAAGTAAAGGGATCGGGATGAGGTTGTGAGGTAGCCCCATCTTTGGAGAGAAAAGGCGAAACGGCTTCATAGAGCTCATTTTGCTCTGGCCCCTCTTGGGAGCCGTTGATACTGTGCCCTATGTGTGTGAGTAAGTTGGTGCCCGTAGCTGATGAAGGCGCCCTGCCTATCCTGGCTCTAGTGACACGATTGGGTTCTCGGCTTCTTGTATTGAAAGTGATTCGTGTATGGCTGTGCGCTCCCTGTTGAAGCTGACCCACCAGTTGAGCCGAGCTCAGTCCGATCCTGCGCATTCTTTATGGGAGTAGGGGCTTTCAAATATAGAGTTGCTGGAAAAGGACCTCTGTCATCGGTTGGCTAGACACCTAACCCGAAGTTCGATCGAGTCCCAGGGATGTGCCCTGACAGCATAGTTCGCCTTCCGAACCTCTAATACCCTCCGAAAGGGAAAGGAGTCAATAAAGAAAGAGAAAAGCGGGTTCTTACCCTAGGTATCAATCAACTGGGGCTTCGTCCGTCCTACTAATGCTTGCTCGTCGAACGAATAAAATCACTTGATTGATTCAACTACATCAACCAGTGCTGCGAAGGGCCAACGTACGCCCACTAAATGGTGATTCAATTCAAGCGATGCACTTCTCCTGCTGCTCGCTTCGCTTCTTTTTTATCCAAAGCCTAGTCTCGGTTCTCGTTTAGGGCAAGTATTAGTCTATTCCCTCTAGTCCCTCTAGTCATTTTATCTATTGCGTTGAGCAATTCCGGTTAATAAAGAGTAGGGAGAAAGGCTCAAACTCAATCCTGAGCTTTTCCTTAGCGGTATGAATCCGTAAGGGCGGAGAAGGCTCCAACACAACAGGAAGGTTGTCCTCCCTCTCTCCTCCGCTGTCAGCCAAGAACGGAAAGCGGTAGTTAGTGGGGGGCATAAACTACATCAGGGAATGGAATTCCGCATCACGTTGATAATCATCTATCACTTGTGTGAATCTAATGATAGGAATGACCAAGAATCATCGATTTCGGAGGTCGTACCGGGGAACTTGCTGATATAAATAGGGGGACAGAAGATCCAACTCTCGAGGAAGCGAGGGAGAAGAATGCTCTTTTAAAGCTTTTCCCGTGCCTCTCTGACTTTCTTTTCTAGTCACATAGCCAGCTGTCATTTCGCTTGCAGCCATCAAGACTGAAGGCGAGTCTTACTGAGTTGACTCGCTTACCGTAGTCCGAGAAGGAAACCACACCTGTCTCTTTCCTCCCCTTCCGTTAGCCCGATCTGCCATCGATTACAGGCGCTTTTATGCCCTAATTCCTTGAGTTCTGTCTAGCGATTCCTGTAAAAAATATGTCCTACGTCCGGTCCTGCCCCGTACTTTAGAGGTCTGTCTTAACTGGATCAATCGCTTTGTCTTCTCACTCATGAATCTCAGGAATCGGATTTAAGGTCCTTGGTCTCATCCCGGGAAAAGACGACATCAAGTAGCTCTAGCTCTAAGAAATAAGCTTTCACTTCCGATCCTGCTTATGATGCTGCTTATTAATTTTTTCACGATGTTGGGTCGCCTATTTCGTGCTCGCTACCGGGAGCCAAGTTCTTTCAAGTTGTAGGGCTCCGGGTACTGCTTTAGCAACATCAACCTTTTCCTATCCTGTCTCTGTCTTGAGCTTCCTTTCCTATCCAGTAGAGCCAGCTTTCGCCTCCTCGGATGGCTTATTTCTTATAGCTCGCTCTTGATCATACCCTCTCCCGATCCTATCCAGTCTCACCTGCTATCACTTCTTCTCCCGTTGTTGGTCTCGCCTGCTATCGCATTCCTCCGATCCTTTCCTACACCAACCACTTATCTGGCAACTGGACCAGGACGAAGTCGACTTTAGAACCTATTGATTAGAGCTCGCCTGCCCCTTCCTCTCCTACTTCTTTCTTATAGGGCTCGCCAGCCAGCCCATGATTGAGCTGTAGATCCTGCTTATGGATTAGGTCGAGCCAGCCGTCACTCCCGAATGAGCTAGCTCCGTCCTGCCTGGCTTGAGTTCCTGAGCGACTCATAGCTCAGGAGTTATGAGTTTACAGCAACATCCACCCACCTTTTTTTTAGTTCCGATTCCCCTTTAGTTTAGCGGTCTTGGATCTTTCTTGGATCCGGGGTTTCATATCCCTGGTCTTGAGGAGTATGCCAGGTCTGGACGTCGGGTCGGGTTGCATACCGCTCCTTCTTGGCGGGGGGTGGGAACCAACCCCAGGGGTAGATCCGGGGTTTCAGAAAACTATTAAAGGTTGGTCTCGAGTAGGCCTATGGGTCTCGATCGAGGAGGTCTTGAGGAATCCGCAGAACCAGCTACTGAGCTCGGAGGATTATGTTATCCCAGGTCTCGTCGAGTAGGGCTTTCATATCCCTGGTAGCTCCACCGGGTCGGGTGGAGCATGTCTGGTCTGGATCCGGTGTTTCAGAAAACTATTAAAGGTCTGGATCTCGGGTATCACATGATACGTCCGGACGTCCCTCTGGTTTTCGTAGGTGATGTTCGAGATCACTGCAAACGAGATTAGGAATCCTTGAGCCCGAACTGCCCCGTTTCAGCCAGCTAGCTCTTGTCCGGTATCCATTCCGAGTAGAGCGCGGCAGGGAAAATACGCCGCTTGAGAACCCACCCCAACCAGAGACCTGCGCCACCAAACGCAGGGGACAGGCTCATTTGGCGTACTTCGAGGGGACTGGGGGTTTCCCCCAAAAAGCTTTCGGCATAGGAAACCGGATCCTAGTGGCGTGAGGTTGGGACTCGAAAGAGCCGCCCCTCCACTTTTTGCAGCAACACAAAGGCGGACATTGGCACCGATCGCTTATGGATGGCGTGCTTACCCGGGTCAAAGAAGTCCAGGGTAAGTTCCATATTCCCGGTGTCGCATTGTCGAGTAGCCCGTTACGGGAGGTCGACTCTATTTATTCTTTGATGATCTGTCTTTTACGTATCTGCCTATCTTCTTTAAAGAAAGTCTCGAAAGATCTGCTTTGACTCTTCCTTTCATTGCGTAATCTAATTTCGTATATATATAAGTTGAGCAAAATCGAAGTTCTCATTCTGCTCTTCGTCTGGCCCAAGACAAGATAAGAAAGAGTATAAGCTTGATCCACCTTCACTTACACAATTGATTGAGTTAGACCTAAACTAATACGGACAGACAGTTCCGACTATCGAATTAAAGAAGCGCGAGCTCTACTCTATCTACGCTATTGCCCGATCATAGCTGTCTTATGGGAGTAGTGATCCCCAGGGCAAAAGGGGACAAGCGGAAAGGGCATGCGAAGAGCAGTGAAAGTTGGTTGCATTTGAGATGCAAAAATGTATAAAACTAGGGCCTAGCCTTTTTAATAAGAAATTGACGTAGATAGAGGCCGCTGCAAGAGAATCCGCAGTTCGGGAATCAAATGCATATCATATAGAATCCGATGCGGTTAAGCTGGAAAGGCAGCGAAGTAAGTTACGGATTAGCGGGGTTCGAGGAAAATGAAAGAATTTAGGAAGGCCGAGTGCCCCAGATTTAGCTCTTGGAAAAGGGCTAGTCGAAGAGAGCCGGGCTTTGCTATTAGAGAATCCGGTGATATTGGTAGTAAGGATATGGCTTAAGGAAGTTGGAATCGATTTCTCTTAGACAGAATTCGTGGCATATGCTCTTAGTAGCTCTTCCCTTACCGAACTGACATCCGCCAAGAGAGGTTGTTTACTTACTTTTGTACTAGCGTGAGCGTACTTGTGTGTTAAAGGAGTACTTTATTTGGGCTGCTAAGTAGAAGTAGAAGCTATAGGCGAAGGCTTTCGCGCCTTTCTGCTGGATCCCGTTTAAAGTCTGGTTTTGTTATTCCGGAGGTCATCGATCGAAAGAGTAGGTTCTGTCTCTATCCTCCCCTGCCTATGTGGATTGCTTAAATAACTCTTTTTAAGCGAGAAATACGGGGTTTCATAAACGCTTCCACTTTTGAACGAGCTCTTATGAGCTATTGAGGGCAAAAACACGGCTTTCATAAACTCAGATCGTTCTCCGTAGATGTTGATGCAGTCAGTGAGAGATAGGTACGAACGGAACAAGTCAGCTTCCAGCCACCCATCCTGATCCTGACCTACAGAAAGGGGTGAATGAGGTAAGAGAAGCCCTCGTCAGTCTTTCGGTGATCAGGAGATTCAGCCGGAGATAGGTCTGTGCTTTCGTCAGGGGCTAGCTCGTCAGTACCTGGTGTTGATCAGTCATCCGATAGAGAGGGGCTCTGAGGATCAGTTTGACATCTCATTCAAGAGAGAGTGAGTCATCCATCCCATTCCTATGTTCACAGAGGGACCTGAGTTCGATACATCTTACTATTGAACTCTATCCGGTGACTGCTTGAATGAGTCCATTTGGCCGCCTACGAAGCTACGAAAGGAGTTGAGCAAGAGCTATAAGAAGCCTCGTCCTTCTGTAAAGGGAAGCACAAGGGAATGTTTGTTTTAGGTGTCGCGAACAAGGACACCGAGCTTATGAGTGCCCACAACGACAAAACGATGTGCGTCTGAATCACATGATTAAAGGTGAGAAGTTATCTCAGCAATTTCTTCCTCACTCGATTGAGCAATTGACTCTGCTGCAGTCCCTTCTGTTGACTAAGACGCTGGAGCGCACATTTCTTTTCTCAATTCAGGGCAGTGGTAGATTCAGATGTTCCAGATTGAGTTAATCGAGAGCCGGAAGTCCGAGTCCGAGTAGCAGTCCCGGTTGATTCACTTGATGATTAAGCGATTGATCCATATAGATTTGATTTAGTCGATTCAGCTGCTGATCCAGCTCGAGAAGCAAGAAAAAGGCTGTGCAACAAGCAACGGATAAGCTTGATCTTCTTCCTTTTATTCTGTTGATGCGGAGACTTCCGCTTTGACTGTATACCATATCATTCGATAAGAAAGATCCACCTTGTCGACGCTGAACGATAGAACTACCTCGCGTCCTTCCTTGTACACCTACTAGACCCATACTCATATTACGAATGTGTTCACCGCCCGTACTTTGATTTTCTACCTTGCTTGTGTTTTGACCGGCGCCGGGACGGTCGAGAGAAAAGAAATAAGAGCTTATTGAATGGAATTTCCTATAAAACTGACAGCTTAGCCAGCCGCTTCAACGGGGCGGTTGAACGTCCCATCCATAGGAATAAGACGTAAAACCTTCATGCACCAGTCATGGTATTGGTCTTCATTCGCTCGTCCCCATCACCCGATGGTGCCTTCGCTCTTCCTTCGGGTTATTCATGAGTCTTTATCTAGTTGTGTTGTTTGGTTATGTCTTTTCTTCTTTCAATAACAACAACTCCCCTCCCTCCAGGTCGGGAGTCCTGCCCGCTAGGGCAGATGTCCCATACCTTCCCTAAGAGTCGAATGCCTGAATGTGTTCTTTTCATGGGTGGTCATTTCATTTGTGCTTTCGAGTGAGCAGCGGATTCTCCGATCGAGAACTCCAGAATAACCGCCTGGTTGGCTAGTCAACGCAAATGCCAGAAGCATTTCGCCATTTTCATCCCTGCAGACAGACTAAGCGTGGTAGTCGAGTGAACGGGTGGACGAAGACCGTACAGCAACAGCAGTACACCGCCCCACTCCGGGAAACAATTCTGAATGAGGGTGGTCTTAATTGAGCTTGTTGAGGCCTGTGCTAAACAAAGTAGGAATTGGCTTTCTACTGCCGGAAGTGATAAGTCAAATAAATCTAGAAAAAACAATGGTCATCTGCTTTCTCTCAATCCAATCTCGCACTTGATCGCACTATTGAAGGGGCGAACCTCTTAATGCTTGCCTGGGAGTGAAAAGAGCGCGAGAACTTCCTTCTGCCTGGACTCCTTTAGGGCTTGACGACTTTCCAACCCGAGCCCACACGCCCTTCCTCAACGCGCGAACCACAGCGCCGCTCCGCTCCTGGCGCGTATTCCAAGCAAGCCCTCCCACTGTCCCTCTTCTCAGCCCTTGCTGCTCTGCTCTCTCTGTGCGCTATACTTTCAATGCTTTATTGCGAGCTGCATTTCACATGAAATGAATTACTCGAAACGAAAGTCATTCATTCGTTGCTTTCATTCTTCATCATCCTCTGAACAAGCAAGAAAGAACAGCCCCGGAAACGCTTTCTTCGGATTCGGCTTTATCCGCTTCGGATAATTTTTATTATCTTCCTTACCCGCCCAAAATCTGTGAAATCTGTTCTAGACAAACCCTCTGACCTAGAATCAGTTGATTCGGATGTTTCTTCTTCTGCCGATTCTACAGTTGAAGCGGATGCGTCTGTTTATTTATTATGCGCCTCTTTCGGTTGATTCTTCTTATCTTTATCTTCACCCGGCTTAGCCTATTGTTCCAAATCACTCTGCTTCTTTGGATGCTTCGTCTGTATCTTCAGATGAGGGATAAACAGAATCCGTTGGTTCGGGAAAAACTGGAAGGTTCAGCTGAGACTTCTACTTCGGCGGATTAAGGTGCTCGGGAAAGAAGCTCTGTTGTTTCGGGAGAAACCAGAGCTATTGGTTCGAGAGAAAGGGATCTGTTGGTTAGGCGTCTGCCTATGCGGACGGGGATTCGGGGAGGATGGGGATTATGATGAAACAGTTGATTCAGCGGACGATCTAGCGGATGAAACAGCTCCGGATCCCTATTCCTTCTTACTTATTTTATTTGCCCCGGCCCCTCACTTAGCTTCAGACTTTGGAAAAGGAACAACTATAACCTATGCCCGTTCCTCTTCTATGGATTCTGGGTAAACAACCCTTTCTCTCTTGCTTTTGCATTGAAAATGACGTTGTTTGCACCTTGTTCGGTGGCGGCTTCTCACCTTGTAAGGAAGTCTCAAAGATAGGAGAACAGATCCCCCAGGACGGATTGAGTCGAGAACGAGATCCCTCCGGCAAGGTCAAACAGTTTATAAGGCAAAAAGATCAGACTCAGTTCGAGATTCCTTACGAATAAGGCTAAATCAAGCATTCTTCCTTCTCATTTAGCTCTCTTCCCTGGTGGAATTAAAAGTACTACAAAGTCTCTCCTAACAGATAGATGATTCTTTATATGAAGATGGAGATGCTTTTGACTTTCTTTAGCTGTATATTACGAAGCGTAGCGTCTGTGTACCATTCAACAACTAGAGCGGTCCTCCAGTAACGAGATCTCATGTCCCGTAGGAGGAGAAGGTACCTTTCTCATTGTACTGTCCTAGTTAGGACTACTTAGGATGGCATTGGTTTGTGAGAGAGATCGCTTCTTCCGGCCGGTCGGTTATCTCAGGTGAGGGAACGGATGAATAGCTAATCTTAAGGGAATGCTGCTTTTAAGCTAGCTCCCTCTTTCCTCTCCCTCTACTCTGCCATCCATACCAGTACCCGATGCATCTATGTACACCGAAGACCATTTGTAGTGTGCTGGTCGCCTTGGTTCCTCCGCTTCCTTCTTGTGAGTCGTAAGTTATCCCCCGGCTTGTTCTGTTCCGTGCCCTTGCTTAATCATGCTCTGGGCGTCCCTTGATCTTCTGCGGTTGCCGTCTAGGTCTCGGTCCGTCCAATGGTAGTGGGACAGATGCGATAAACCTTTCCCACCTCTCCTCTTATCCCTGCCTGTATCGTAGTGGTTCTTGTGCTTGCTCTTCGGCCTCAGTCTACTCACGTGTAGATCCTCGCTTAGGCTCCCAAACCAATCGATTGAGTGCTCCGACCCTATCCCATTCCTATTGCCCTTGGCACCAGATGAACCTTGGTTAGCTACCTCTCATTTTGGTACTATGATTCTCCTACTTCATATGTGGGCTTACCGGGCTAAGCTAATCATTGGATACTCCAAACTTTCGATCTAAGCCACTTTTCGTTAGCGGGAAATCGACACACATTGATATAGGATGTTGAGCTTGCGTATCCCGGGACGATGCCCCATCTGTATCATCCTTTGTTTGACCAAGTGTCAAAGGATTATTCTATTTATTCAATCCAGAAAGAAGCCCTGTGAAGGCTGAGAGAGCTAACGGTTCATTAACGTTGCAACATTGCCCTTATTTATGTGCTCTAGTCGAAGATTTTTGGCTAATCCAACAAGCCTAAGGTTTAACACGAGTTGTAGGGCTAAGTTCGGATTGAGCTTATTGTGGGCGAGAGTGCTACTGAAATGCAGTTGGAACTGCAATCGTAGGCCGGTAAGCTCAGTTCGGTAGCTGCTAGCAGTTTTCCAGTAGCAGATAGCAAGTAGGATAGTCGCTTTCACGTAAGGAGCTAATAGCTAGCTGACTCTTGCTTACGGTAGGCGCCGTTGAGGTACTATTAAGGAGTGAAAAGACGGTGCGTCCTTGGTTCAGCATGATGCTGAAGTCTCTACCCTTTTAAGTAAAGAAGCAGAAAGCACAAGCCCTGACAAGCGTATGAAAAGGGTATATGACGGATAGTACCTCCTAGACCATTACCCATTAGATACCTATATTAGCCCTATAAACGTGCGGTACTTCACTAGCTACCGTTGGCTCGCTAGCCGTAACGGAATGAGAGGGCCACTATTTTCTTTCTCAGCCGCAGCCGTCCCAGCTCTAGCTTCAGTTGACGGAGAATGCCCTTGCTTAGTCTCTTCCACCGGTTGACTCTGATGTTGATGAAGATGAATGCGAATCATATAGTTGATCGGGACATCTATCTCTGGCGGTCTTTCGCATCGCCATTAGTCATTTTTTATTTTTAAAATTGGATTATTTACCCGTGACTGAGCGAAACCATAGTAAGTACAACGAGGGTGATCAAAATGTAAATTCGGAGAGAGGAAGATCGACTAGCCAACCAAAGTGGAGGACCTCCTTGAGACGAGACTGGACTTGTTATTAGACCTAGGGCTTTTGTTATGGTATTGACAGGTGAGAGAGGAGCTCTCCAAAGAGAGGTCCGACGAAACGGAAGGCAAGGTAAACCGAAAGCGTTGCTCCCCCCTGAGAGCACAAAAAGCGAAGGGGGCTTATTGGTATTGGCTAAAGAAAGAACAAAGAGCAGGAAGTCAGTGAGGGGCTACCCCCGACCGGATAGGTCCGAACGATTAACAAGCGGTAGCGATGGTTGCTGAACGCCTTGTTGCTAAAGTCAGTAAAAAAGCCCTTCCTCTCCGGCCGGTAAGACTAGTTACTCTGTCTATGTTTTTGTTATGGGAGATGCGAGTGAAGGAAACAAGCAAGGGCTTCTTTTCAAGCTTCTTCCGAGTGCCTCAAACAAGTGATTAAATGCGTCTATTCGCTCGTAGCCTTGCCTTCTCCTTTCTGATCGATATGGCTAGCGATATTTCTAGCTTTCATTAAGTAAGGCTTCGAAGCCCCTCTCCTCTCACTGCAGACGTAGGCAAGTACCTGGGAGTACCCCTCATACACAAGAGGGTCTCTAAAACGACTTACTACCACATACTCGAGAAAAGTGCAAGGGCTGGATGGAAGGCAGAGCAGTTGTCTATGGCTGGAAGAACATTGCAGGTTCAGTCTGTAACCTCTGCTATACCTGTATACACCATGCAAAGAACGTGTATTCCGGAAGCCATAAACCAGGAAATAGATAGGAGGAAGTGCATCTTTGTATGGGGAAAGAAGGATAAGAAAAATAGGAAAGATTTAATGGCAGGTGTGTAAAGCAAAAAAGGAAGGGTCCTTCCCGAACAGAGCGAACAAGCACTTCGTCCTCACTCAAGCATCCCACCCAAAAGTAGTTCTCCACTTAAGGGCCCTAACCCGTACTTCCTTCAGTGGTCTTCCAATGTACCATTGAGATAGCATTCACCACTTGCTTACTTGGACCAGTCAAAACAAGTCGAGCTCAATCGCACCTTCGCGGCACTGCCCTTTTGAATCGTGCTCCTCTGACCTTTCGAACAAGAGAGGAAAAAAAGACGGGGAGTTGAGGTTCAGCTGTCGTTCTTTCTTCCTTGCTTAGTCGTGTACCACCGGTGGGAAGGTGATTCCCAGCGAATTGAAAGCCTTGCTTCCGGGATAAGAGTTGGTACTTCTTACCAGAAAGAGATCAGTTCTACTAGCCGGAGATAGGAGTTAAGTCACCGCTTTAGCTGCCCTTAGCAGCACTCGTTTCACCTCTGTTTGCTACTGAAGAAGGCTTGAAGACTGATAAAAAGTTCCTGTTTCCCGGGATTGATTGTACTCCGACTTTATCTATCAAGGCAAGTCCATTTCCGTTTTTCAAATAGATGGGATCGGAAGCTCCTGATTCCAATTGCGTTGCGTTTTCCCGGGATTTTTCAATGAAAAGCTTTTTTTTGGCAGTTTTTTAGCTATTATCGTAAAGTATGCTTTTTTGGAATGTCAGCAAAACATCTCTTTTTGAGTGGCAAAACCCCGTATTTAGAGTCTTATTTTCATGATAGAGCTGATGACTAAGCGAACTCTCTTCAATGCTTAACACATGCATGAAGGGGAGATCTAACATCTAAGGTAGAGGGTTTGTCCTACCAGACACCTTAGCTTAGCAGGAGAGGCGCTTCCCCAAAACTAAACTTGAACCATTTCATCCCAAGTTCAATAGCGGGACTGAGAGCCCAAAGAGCACTCGACATCAAGTGCGTATATGATCAGTGAACGCTGCTTGTAGTTTATGGTTTACCGTCAAGTCTGGGGCGTGATAGGGGTTAGCGCCCTTCTTCATAGCCTGTTGAACCAGATCCCTCTTTGGTTATAGAGCCATACTTCCTTTTCTTGACTTCACCCCCTGAATTGGACCTACTTTTGCTGAAGCCCCTGAATAGGTAAGAATTCATGCCACATCATGAGATCGCTCCACCACTCTAACGAGTCGAACTAACATGCGTGGTTGAAGCAACCTCTCCCGTTCCAGCCGACGAAAGAAAGGGGCAAGTTGAATATTCCAGTGGATCGATGAACCGTTTACTACGATGTGGGTCTTCCTGGCTTTGAGGAGTCAAGCTTGTCTTATACCATACTATATTTTAGTAGATTCATAGCTTAGAGCTTGGCTTTGCTATTCTCAGCTTTTGGTTCTACCTTCATCTCCTCGAATGAGTCTTACTCGGCGAAAGCAGTTCGGTCAGCTGTTGAAAGGATCTCCCTTGAGAAAGGCACTTCGGTTACTCCAACGTGGTTGGTTCGATAGGAGCCATCGGCAGAATAATCTTAAAAAGAGGTAGCACCTATTTAAGGAAATGCATAAGCTCTCCTGTCAACAGCCCTATAACGGCGTGCTTCTTCTCTAACCCTGCCAACCAAGGCGGTAGTATCCGCTGTGTAAGGGGAATAGTTCGAGACTAGGTGGATCCACCCTTGGACTCTCATTCGTTTGGTCATTCATAGTAGTCTGGGTCAGGGGTTGGGGGTGAGAGCGAGGCCATAGCTTCTTTCTAGGAAGAGAAGCGTGTTTGTTCTCGAAAAGATCCAGCCGCCACTACAATCTTCTCTTTCGACTGAGACGACCGGTGCTGCCTTGCCTAATGACAGGTTCTATCTGATCCCACGAAAAACAGCAACATTAGATCAATTTCAATCTCGAGGACACCCTGGGCCACTGCCAATGGTTACTATTATTTATTACCTTGCTTGGGGAACATAGAGCGGAGGAACTGAAAGTAATCATAGCCCCTCGGCTTGCAACTAGCATATTGGCTAAACGAACTTCGTCCGCGAGCCCAACAGAGACTTTCTTTGCAGAGCCTACTTCTGCTTGTATTAATGCCGCTTCTTCTTCTCTCTCTGGGAGTGGCGACCACAAGTACGCTGTATATAATATCTTTCTGGGCCGGGAGGGCAATGCGCATAGTTGTATACCAGTACCTACTTATCCGATCGATCGACCGTAACTTCATCACTCTCCCGGTTTCGAGAATAGGAGACAGCATTAAAGAGATTCGATGAGCCTACTGAATGGAATGACTTTAGGGGATTGCGCGGAGTGAAGCGAATCTGGTACATGTTGGTCAAGACCCCTTGGTAGATGCCGATCGATAGATCAATTAGTTCCTGGCTTTCAAAAGGATGAGGTTGCTACTGGGATAGATGTTCCTTCTTCTTGTGTATCGGATAAGCAGTTGGGAAAGGCTAAAGAAAGGCGCAATCATTTTCTTGTAGAGATGCTTGTTTCTTACTTCTGACCTCTTCCTGTTTGGGCTACGAAGAATCGGTTCAAGCTATGGCTGGCATGGGCTTCAGCTCAAGTCGAACCATGTAGCGCGAGGGCGATGCCCCTGTTTTCCCACCCTATCCTTACACCTGTAACTAGATTTGGCTTGCACTGATATGATAGTTCCCGACTTGCAATCTTAGGAGGAATTAGTAGCCTCAACGGCTTAGCACTCACCGCTCTACGGGTCCCGGCGGTCTTCTCTCAAGCAACCCATTTATCAAGCTAAGGCCAGCTTATAACATACAAAATAAGGTCGTCGTACCGATCATGATCATCCGAAGCGGCTAAACCGGAGAATTCCAAGGACTTAATATCTTTAGTTTAGGTAGGGTCATAAGCAAACTCCAGCCGTCAAGGTGGGACTGATAAAGCAAGTAGCCGCCGCCGTCTGAAGATTCCTCTTGACCAGCCTTCTAATGACTTGATTTAGATTCTAAAGATCTCTGGAATCGAATCCACGACCACCTCTAGCTGGCGCGACCGGGGGAGCATCTGTCTCCTATTGAATTGGAAGGAATGTCTACTTTGGAATGATTGGCACAAAGTGTAGCAGAACTGGGAGCTTCTGAGAAGGAGAAGGGGAGGACGTAGAGCGAGAGTTCGCACCTACTTATGTTAGTCTGACTTCTTACTGGTATCTTTAACCGCGCCTTGCAGCGGGCGGTCGCGCCCCCTAATTCTAGTATGGTATTCAAGGCGTTTACTCCCTACTAACAGTAACAGAGTGCCCCTTGGACTACACTACTCCGTATGAACCTGTTTGTTGGTTGATTTCTTCATCTATTCAAGGCCTTCCAGCGCACTACTCTAAAGGTGACATCCTTGGTCGTTCGTTTCTAAAAGAATCTGGAAGATCGCCGCGACTAGTTCAAGTTTTGAAGTACGCTTAAGCAACCAACTCCCTAGTAAACGACATGCTACCGCCAGCGGATCCAATCTTTTTAACAAGAGAGCAGTCGCCTCAATGCGCAGTGAAGGAAATATAAGCCTATTTATCGTTCTGTGAGGAAGGGGCCACCACCCATAATATGAATTAACATGTGATATTGCGAATAAAAGAGATAGGATCTATAGCGAATATTTGTAGCATAATGAAAGTGCACGACGAGAAGCCGTTGGATAGCCAACCTGATATTCAAGAAATGGTCAAAGAGAAGCTGGGAGCGGATCACCTATAGCCGCGAGCAAAGCTCGGGTTGAAGAACCAATAGCAGGAGAAACGTATACAATCCATTCGCCGGGGATGCTGTACTCAGCTGTATCCTTCCCTCGTAACTGGCGGTGGTGATAATCTGGATTTGTACTTAACGTTCCTATACCGTACTAAGTGCGCTAGCTCTGTGCCGTATGGAAATGCTGTATCTAGCTTGCTACAACTATTCTCGGTCAAGTCAGTCCTATGCAGAGGATCCATCGTGGCTATAGCCTTCTAGTTAGCTAAATCTAAAAGGGACAGGCGGTATACCAAGGGAAGGGACGGAGGGTCATGTAGATGTGTTATTCGCTGAAAGACAGAAATCCTTCTCGTTAGGCCCTCTCTCAAAATAGGATCACACTCCCGCTTGAGTGGCTTCGATTCTCAGCTTTATACGCTTAAGGCTGGCCACTGCTGTTGGTGCATCATAAACGAGTTCTAACCGGAATAAGCTTCGAAAGAGGAGATCTAGTATAATTCTGAATATTTTTAATTTTAATTGCTTACTATTTCTTAATAATCAAACATTTCAGCGATAGCATCATATAGCCTACGGGAGGTGTAAGCTCTCCTAAGATCGGTTGTAGGCGAATCCCGGGCATATGCTAAACCTTCACAGGTCTTATTGAAATCTTGCGTAGAATGGCTTTACAGATAGCAAAGCAAGGCCTTGAACTTCTTTCTGAGTTTTGCATGCATGTCAATGATGGCCTTTTTGCTGGATCAACTTCTATTCCCTGCTCTTGTGGCAGCCCCGATGGTATGGTTACCAGCTGCAAGGATCTCATACTTTTGTGAGGACTATATGTCTGAGAGACGGCAACGTTGTGGTTGCATATGGGGGTGGTGCCAATATTTGGTATATATGGTGAGCTGCGTGGGGGAGAGCATGTTGCACTCTGACGGACTCTTTTCGTCACTGAAATATAACTGTCCCGGGAGGGCTGTGAAGGATCGAACTCTATGCTCTGGCCCCTATCAACCCTCTCCTTCCTTTCTTTCATGAGCCTTCTTTCAAAGCTGTCGATATTCTTTGCTAAGTGGCCACGGGTAGCAGTTCAACAATTGCTTGAAGGCTTGCCAGGAGATGCCTCAACTGTCTCTGGCTGTGGTGACTGACTCCGAAGCTTCCGAATGGCATGAAGATTCCGGTTTGCTCCGGGCTCATTGATTGTGACAGCGGACAGATCTGCACTCAATTGTACCATTGGGTCTCCTTGCATTGGCGGATCTTCCGGGAGGTATGACTGTAGTGGGAGCGGGGAGCGATGGCTGACTCCTGGGGTATAATACAACATAGTTGAATCTTCCTGACGGTTCTCCCAGAAGATGAAGATCTACTTCGGGGTCTCCTGCCATATATATCTCACGTAGCCTCTGCTGAGTCGTTCTGCCTCTTCTCTTCTTTTTGTACTTGAAGACTGTACTTGACCTGCTTCTTTTTGTACTTGAAGACGGTACTTGACCTGCTTCTTTAATACGCCTAAATTAACTATCACAAACCATACTACACGAAAGCATACTGCACAAACAAAGGATACCATCTCTAGCATAGCAGAAAGTCAAACAATCTACCTTTTCCTCGAGATTGAGGGAATTGATCTCGCCGGCTATTTTACCGGCTCGAAAGGCGACTAAAAGGGCTATAGATAAAGGTACACCCAAGGAGAATATGTAATCAGAGACGAGAAAGTCCATGATTACACTTTTTTTTTGTGTAGTTCCGCTTCTCGCTCTAAAAAAGAGGGAAGACTAGTAGGAAAATGACCGGTTTTTAACCAAGCAAAGACATGGGATGCCCCACAACAAATAGATGGGAGCAGGAAATCTTTTTCATTCAGCGTAGTGCAGCTTATATAGAAAGGGCAAAGCGCTGTTCGTGGCACAGCTTTCTTCTCTTACGATATTTTCATTGATTGTAGCTAATTAGGCGGCAACAACCGAAGAAGCAGAAGAAGTAGCTGATACCGCTCCGTGGGCTTCTTCTTTTTCTGAGTCTGCTCGAAAGGTAACTCGAGAGTATAAATAACTATCATAGAGTATGACAGAACCAGTAGCTTTTAGCTTGAACGTGTTTCAGCTCTCACAATCCAGCTGCTATTGAATCAGCGTAAGGAGATGCCGATGAGGGTACAATAGAGAAAAGAATGAGCTTTTGTTCAGAGCTTGAATCATAATATCCTTCAGTATAAAGAAATATTTAAGCTAGGCTAGTAAGAGAAGGAATACAGGTAATACAGGTAAAAAGTCGAGAAGTCAAAGAGGCCCCGATCTCACTAAGGCCCCTTTTGAGTCAAGTTCCGTAACCGTGTGTAATAATAGCGGCAGTGAATGGATTTCGGCCAGAACGGGAGCGGTCACAACAGGAACAGAATGAAACAAGGCGCGAAAAACCAAAGAAAAAGCCCATAGGAATTGAAATACCACACTCAGATCGGTGAATCTATCAGGAGTGATCCTGCACACTCCAACCATTCTTCCGGTCTATAGATTCATTAAGAGAAATGCGGGAATAAGCACATAGACCATATAGGGAGGGAAGAATGAAAATTCATTCATGTGCTTCTCACCAGTTGTAACATTAACTTGTTTTTTCCCATTGAACCTAGGAGATTAGCTGACGGTGATTGGAATCCGATCTGAAACGCTCCAATCCAAAATTGTGAAGGAAGAAGGGAAATACCAAAGGTTGGCATTGGGAGTATTGGAAAGCCTGCTTTGAGTCACATCTGGTCGAGAAGGACAATACTCACTTACTCCGCATCCTTGCTCTTGAAATTTATGGACTTGTCCTCTTCCTTTTCGACATCAAGATAATTGACGAAGGTGGTGCTTTGAACATTTTCGCTGAAGTAGAAACACCCGGTATACTAGCAATCCTTCTATGCGGATCGATCCACAGAAAGCGAGGGATTCAGCCCTATTTTGGACATATTCCTGGATCTATTGAAACAGCCCCTTCTTTCTTAGAAAGGAAGGATAAAGGAATCAGATACTGGCTATGAATCGAGCCTTTATGCTATGCTAAAAAAAATAGATTTGCGATTTGATGGAACTCATCACTCGCGAGTCCCATCTGAGTGATGTTGTTCAATATAGAAGCCACATTTCTTAGGGTCGTATCATCTCCAAGCAAATCAGTTATGACTTGCTGGTAGGTCCAAGTTGGGGGAAGAGCCTCGTTCGCAAAGGTGCTGGACCGTAGTGGTTAAGGCTTCTCTTGTCACATTGAATGCAGTCATATAGAGTGGATTCTCCTGCCCCGGTAGAAGTTCTGTATTATGAAATGTTTCCATTTGTTGTTAAGAGCATTATTGAGTACTAATTGATTCTCCGGCACTAATGGATTATGCGGCTGCATGATTGGATTTCTTATTTTTACACAAAAATTCCCTCCAGACAGAATGTAGGAGTAGTTAAGAACTCAAAACTTTGGGTGTGGTTGTTGACCAACGGAAAGTGTGGGTTTGTATCTGAGTCTCTGACTATACTATAAGACTTGCATATAGCATATAGCTTTCATTTCGGCTTACTAGAGATTGGGACTTGTAGCGGTAGAACCCGGCGAACCGGACGTACTATTGTACTTTACTTTTTTACTTTCTTCTCTGAGCCCCCTTGTAGTAGTATATAATTCCTTTATTTCCCGGAACACTAACTTAACCTTCAAGTTCAGATAGTTAGAGAGTCAAAAAGAAGGCACAACGTTGACACACAGTTCATTGATAAATGTTACGAGTTTGGCTAAGCAACTAGTTAGTTCAATCAGGACTGCCCTGCTGTAACCTAGGGATCACCTGGTGAATGGTCTCAGGCAAGCATGTTGAAGTGCTCGTGTATTCCACTCTACCTCGGCAAGCTCATCTTCCCGAGTTTAAACAACTGAACTTAGCCCGAGGGAATTATGCATCGAAAAACTTTCAAAAGCAAGACAGGAAAAACGCCTTATGCCCAACCATTGGGCCATGAAGTACTTTTACCTGCTGAATTAGTAGCGCCTTCAATCAGAAGAGCAAAGCAACACCAACTAACTCAATAGGAATATGCAGAACAAATAATGGAGTTAGAGTAGCTGGATGAAGCAAGGCTTCACGCTTTAACTGTAATAAAGGCAAAAAAGGGGTAGAATAATACAGCCATACAATATACAATAAGAAAGTCAAGAAGAAGTGAAGCATTGGCTAACTGGTTTTGAAGCTACACTTGCCCAGAACCAATGATCCCAAGTTTGGTAAGTTCTCTTCAAACTGGGATGGACCCTTCATCATAAGAGAAAGACTGCCAAACGGAGCTTATAGACTAAGGTATACTTCAGGTGGGGATTACCCTCCAAAAAGGACATTACCCATCATACAGAAAGTAGGTTGCCTAAAAACTTCAGCTTCTTCCCAAGCTAAAGATACACCCTGTCTTCCATGTGGGGTGTCTAAAGCCATACCATCCAGACATGGAAGACCCTACAAGAGGCGGCAAGGATGACGACTTCCTATCTTTCTTTACTATAAAGCAATGTGGTGCCACACTTCAGAAATGTCATCGCTGGACCAGCTATTTCATCTTTCATTTCTGGTAAGCTCTCTCGCCTTTTACTGCTAGGTCAGCTAGCTTTCAGGCGGGAACGTTAAATACAGCCTTCGATCCGTTGACCCGGTAAACCTCGCCCCTCATTGTTCGAGAGCTATAACTTCACCGGTGAAATTGCTAGTCAGGGGAGATCGGAAGTTCTTATATAAAAGGTGCAATCCAAAAATCCCATGTGTTAAGTATGGAGAGTAGATTCTGGCCAGGTCTGGTCATGTACCTTTTTTTAAAAAAAACCTATTCTCGACCCTCCTTCCTACCCTTGTTTCAAAGCTAGTTTCAATTCAAGCTCTAGGATTGCCTTTCATTTAAGCATACCTTTCATCCGCTACTTTCTTCTCTTATGAAATTGATAGTGAGATAGATAGATCCTTCCTAAAAGCGGCCCTTCTCTTATATACGATACCATTCGCCATGGATGAGACTATTCAAAGAGAGAAGAACCTATTTTCTTGCAGCCTATTCCGCTGGTTATGATTGGGCTAGTGTTCTGGCTCTAAACAGTTAGATCCTCTTTTCTAAAGTATTTGAACCAACCTCTGTTGGGCCCCGCCTTAGGTGCCGTGGAACTTGCCCTACTTGATTTATTGAAAATGAGGGACTATGAATGCTAGATGTGCTCGAGTAGATGTGAAGACTGCTGTGTGGTATGTACTTAAGAGAGAGAAGAAAAGCTTACCGAGGCGGGTAAGACGAGGCCTCTGAGAAAAGGGTACAAGAACGTATTGTCGCCGCAGTGAACGGCCGAGGACGAAGAGAGCAGAGATTAGAAAGAGCGCGAAGAGAGGCGAAGAAGCTAATTTCCTACCAGCCGATGCAAGGAAAGGGAAAAGAGAGTGAGACTAATGGTGCTCGAAAGTCAACCATCCCATACCGCCTATCCGCTCTTAGGTGTACTAGCTCAATGCCCTTTCTTACTTAGAAAGCACAGGTGAAAGAGCCAGAGACTTCTATTTCAAGGTCATCCCGAATGGCCTCATTGAAAGTTGTAATAGTGGTTTAGCTTGCGCTTGTTAGGTTGCAAGAACCTACTCCTAACGGCGAGGGACCACTTATGCAAGCGAAGGTTCCCCGATAGCATGACTAGAATATCAAAAACTATTTCACACAGCTTGCACACCTTCGCTATCCTTCAACGCCGAGAACCTTGGTCTACTTGTACTTGTCATCCTACTGATTTGTTCTACTCCGACCACTTAGTCTCTGGTCCAGATGCTCTACTCATCTATAGACCTAACCAGGAGGCTATGGGTCCTATCCTTCATCGAAGCTTCGCTGACTGAAGAGATAGCAGCCGGAGAAGAAGCAAAGAATCCCGTACGTAGGGTTCTCGACCAGCACCAGACAAGGACAGAAGTCGATAGCATAGACCGATGCGTAGCAGAGGAGCTAGAGGAAGAAGATAAGAGAGGATAAGAAGCTCAGATCGAGATGAAGCAGCTAGCGCTCTACTAACTCCACTCACTCCTTTTTCCTAGCCTACTGCTGATGAAACGACTACCGAGCGATAGCGCGAAGAGACTCCCGGCGTATCAAACTACTGGAGGGCGAAGACCTGAGCGAGCAAGCGCTATAGTAGCAGCGCCGCCCATATGACTAATAGGGCGAGCCAAGGGCCTGCTCCACCACAGGAAGTGAGTCGAGTAAGCATGGATCGACTGATAGTAGGCCCAGAAGCGAGCCTAAGCACCGATTGATAGAAGACCTTGGACATGTAGCATGGGCAAAAGAAGACCGAGGACATAGAATGGATTCACTTTGATACCTATGGGTGGACGAGACTGAACGAAGTCCGAGCAATGAGAACTCCAACGGATATAAAGACGAAATAGAGATGATTCCAGCATCATAAGCGGGATGGACTCGAGCACCTGAGGCCTGCCCCGCCACAGGCGTCGGCCTATAGGTTGGTTCTCATCTACGGCCTATAACGTCTTAGTTGCTCTAATATCGTTTCCTTTCTGTTTGCTTTGCGACTTGCTGGCTCACTTTTGGTTCACCGATAGCATATCCTAATCCACAGAATCGCCATCTTAGCGCAGCTCTCACCTATGCTTGACAGCTTCGACATAGGTTCTATCTTTAGCTATATACATTACCATTGCAGCTTATATGCCTTGGCTATCCTTCTACTTGACATGCTACTGATGGCCCCTTTCCTCTTTAACCCGCGAAACAGCCCTAGAACTGGAAGGGATACGGGGCGAAATCCCTTTCCTGCTTTCACTGCATCTGCCTCAGCCTTAGATGTTAGAGTCTCTGTCCCAACCTGTGCCTCCGTTGTCTACCCAATGCCTTAATATACGAGGAAAGTTGCTGCGCAGAGCGTCAGAGCCGATTCACTAAGTGGATTACCCTGACGGAACTACATGAAACTAAGAACCGCCCCATCAGTTGAAACTATTTATCCAGTCGATGAAGATCCCGAAGCGGGGTCCAAAGAAGCCGTAGTTGATCTTGTTCTTGTTGTTGCTGTTGCAGGGCTCTCAGTCCACCCATGGCACTAGAAAGGTCTTGAACATTCCTTCGCCTTAGCTCCTGTTCAGCCCATGAGAGCTTGACAAGTAATGAATCTGTAGATCCCCAATCTCGATAAAAAAAGAGAAAACGGGCTTCCTCTCGTCTATTGAATTAGCTAGTCGATTCCTGAGGTTACCCTTTTCTTCTTAAATAAGGGAAAATCTGTTTAGATAGATGCGGCGCGGGTTGGGAAATGGGAACCAATGATCCCAAGTTTGGTAAGTTCTCTTCAAACTGGGATGGACCCTTCATCATAAGAGAAAGACTGCCAAACGGAGCTTATAGACTAAGGTATACTTCAGGTGGGGATTACCCTCCAAAAAGGACATTACCCATCATACAGAAAGTAGGTTGCCTAAAAACTTCAGCTTCTTCCCAAGCTAAAGATACACCCTGTCTTCCATGTGGGGTGTCTAAAGCCATACCATCCAGACATGGAAGACCCTACAAGAGGCGGCAAGGATGACGACTTCCTATCTTTCTTTACTATAAAGCAATGTGGTGCCACACTTCAGAAATGTCATCGCTGGACCAGCTATTTCATCTTTCATTTCTGGTAAGCTCTCTCGCCTTTTACTGCTAGGTCAGCTAGCTTTCAGGCGGGAACGTTAAATACAGCCTTCGATCCGTTGACCCGGTAAACCTCGCCCCTCATTGTTCGAGAGCTATAACTTCACCGGTGAAATTGCTAGTCAGGGGAGATCGGAAGTTCTTATATAAAAGGTGCAATCCAAAAATCCCATGTGTTAAGTATGGAGAGTAGATTCTGGCCAGGTCTGGTCATGTACCTTTTTTTAAAAAAAACCTATTCTCGACCCTCCTTCCTACCCTTGTTTCAAAGCTAGTTTCAATTCAAGCTCTAGGATTGCCTTTCATTTAAGCATACCTTTCATCCGCTACTTTCTTCTCTTATGAAATTGATAGTGAGATAGATAGATCCTTCCTAAAAGCGGCCCTTCTCTTATATACGATACCATTCGCCATGGATGAGACTATTCAAAGAGAGAAGAACCTATTTTCTTGCAGCCTATTCCGCTGGTTATGATTGGGCTAGTGTTCTGGCTCTAAACAGTTAGATCCTCTTTTCTAAAGTATTTGAACCAACCTCTGTTGGGCCCCGCCTTAGGTGCCGTGGAACTTGCCCTACTTGATTTATTGAAAATGAGGGACTATGAATGCTAGATGTGCTCGAGTAGATGTGAAGACTGCTGTGTGGTATGTACTTAAGAGAGAGAAGAAAAGCTTACCGAGGCGGGTAAGACGAGGCCTCTGAGAAAAGGGTACAAGAACGTATTGTCGCCGCAGTGAACGGCCGAGGACGAAGAGAGCAGAGATTAGAAAGAGCGCGAAGAGAGGCGAAGAAGCTAATTTCCTACCAGCCGATGCAAGGAAAGGGAAAAGAGAGTGAGACTAATGGTGCTCGAAAGTCAACCATCCCATACCGCCTATCCGCTCTTAGGTGTACTAGCTCAATGCCCTTTCTTACTTAGAAAGCACAGGTGAAAGAGCCAGAGACTTCTATTTCAAGGTCATCCCGAATGGCCTCATTGAAAGTTGTAATAGTGGTTTAGCTTGCGCTTGTTAGGTTGCAAGAACCTACTCCTAACGGCGAGGGACCACTTATGCAAGCGAAGGTTCCCCGATAGCATGACTAGAATATCAAAAACTATTTCACACAGCTTGCACACCTTCGCTATCCTTCAACGCCGAGAACCTTGGTCTACTTGTACTTGTCATCCTACTGATTTGTTCTACTCCGACCACTTAGTCTCTGGTCCAGATGCTCTACTCATCTATAGACCTAACCAGGAGGCTATGGGTCCTATCCTTCATCGAAGCTTCGCTGACTGAAGAGATAGCAGCCGGAGAAGAAGCAAAGAATCCCGTACGTAGGGTTCTCGACCAGCACCAGACAAGGACAGAAGTCGATAGCATAGACCGATGCGTAGCAGAGGAGCTAGAGGAAGAAGATAAGAGAGGATAAGAAGCTCAGATCGAGATGAAGCAGCTAGCGCTCTACTAACTCCACTCACTCCTTTTTCCTAGCCTACTGCTGATGAAACGACTACCGAGCGATAGCGCGAAGAGACTCCCGGCGTATCAAACTACTGGAGGGCGAAGACCTGAGCGAGCAAGCGCTATAGTAGCAGCGCCGCCCATATGACTAATAGGGCGAGCCAAGGGCCTGCTCCACCACAGGAAGTGAGTCGAGTAAGCATGGATCGACTGATAGTAGGCCCAGAAGCGAGCCTAAGCACCGATTGATAGAAGACCTTGGACATGTAGCATGGGCAAAAGAAGACCGAGGACATAGAATGGATTCACTTTGATACCTATGGGTGGACGAGACTGAACGAAGTCCGAGCAATGAGAACTCCAACGGATATAAAGACGAAATAGAGATGATTCCAGCATCATAAGCGGGATGGACTCGAGCACCTGAGGCCTGCCCCGCCACAGGCGTCGGCCTATAGGTTGGTTCTCATCTACGGCCTATAACGTCTTAGTTGCTCTAATATCGTTTCCTTTCTGTTTGCTTTGCGACTTGCTGGCTCACTTTTGGTTCACCGATAGCATATCCTAATCCACAGAATCGCCATCTTAGCGCAGCTCTCACCTATGCTTGACAGCTTCGACATAGGTTCTATCTTTAGCTATATACATTACCATTGCAGCTTATATGCCTTGGCTATCCTTCTACTTGACATGCTACTGATGGCCCCTTTCCTCTTTAACCCGCGAAACAGCCCTAGAACTGGAAGGGATACGGGGCGAAATCCCTTTCCTGCTTTCACTGCATCTGCCTCAGCCTTAGATGTTAGAGTCTCTGTCCCAACCTGTGCCTCCGTTGTCTACCCAATGCCTTAATATACGAGGAAAGTTGCTGCGCAGAGCGTCAGAGCCGATTCACTAAGTGGATTACCCTGACGGAACTACATGAAACTAAGAACCGCCCCATCAGTTGAAACTATTTATCCAGTCGATGAAGATCCCGAAGCGGGGTCCAAAGAAGCCGTAGTTGATCTTGTTCTTGTTGTTGCTGTTGCAGGGCTCTCAGTCCACCCATGGCACTAGAAAGGTCTTGAACATTCCTTCGCCTTAGCTCCTGTTCAGCCCATGAGAGCTTGACAAGTAATGAATCTGTAGATCCCCAATCTCGATAAAAAAAGAGAAAACGGGCTTCCTCTCGTCTATTGAATTAGCTAGTCGATTCCTGAGGTTTCCCTATCTCTTAAATAAGGGAAAAGGCTGTTCAAAATCAATATCTCTTTTCTTTCTTCCTTTCTTATTGGGCTTTCCTTGATTCGGGCACAGTGTCTTCGACAAAATCCTTGTCTCAGTCTCTGTCTCATCTCTGGTCCTGTGGGTTAGTCACCTTAGTCCAGTGTATCAGAAAGCACATCTAACGCTTTGACACTTATAGTTGACCGCCTATTGCGAGTATTAACCTCAATTTGCACTAAGCGAGTATTAACTCCATGCCTTCTTCTATGAACTATTCAAAAGGACAGAAAACAGGGTCACTAAACGGGATATGCAAGCACGGGATTCCCTACTTCCGGATAGAGAGGAAGCGCTAAGGTCCATCCCCAACATGGATTTCTGTTCCGCCGACTGAGACCACTTCCAAGTAAGAGCGCAAGCCGACCATACCATCTTTGCTGCGGAGGAACCTACATGTGAAAAAAGAACCGATCATACGAAGAAAGCCTTCCCAAGGCTTGCTGCCTATGCCAGATGCTCCTTTCTTTGGAACTACTAGTTAGTCTTGCCTATGAAAATAGAATAGTCAAATAAAACTAAAACGAAACCGTTGTTAATGCTTGTAGCTTGCGTGTATGAGAGAAATGCCTCAGGCATTTATTTCTTATGCGGTAAAGACAGAGTCACTGAAGGTATCTGAGGAAGGGAGAGCGACCGAGTCAGTAACCAGTCCGAACAGGCTATCTTAAAAAAACATATCTGTCTAGTCGTCCCAAAAAGCGGTAGCGAAGGGGCTGGTAAGACGAGCGAGAGCGGTAACTACTGTGAGTGATTCAAGGCGTGCCGGTTAGACCAAACGGTTAATTTAAGTCGCCACCACAAGTCGTCAAACTAATAGAGACCCGGTTCCATCAACCTAATCCAGAGATGGAACGTAGAGCAACCCAATCAAAGATAGCCGGTGAGACCTACTCCTACTCTCCGGCTTGTTTGGGGAGAGAAGCACTAGCTGATCTCCCGGCAGAAACGGACAGGCATGAATGAGACATCTACATTTTGTTTGCTTGACTAAGAAGGGGGCTTACAGAGGCATTCAACTTGACGGGGAGGGACTGAAAAGGCTAAAGCTAAAGCAGCTGGAGATGGATGGAGCGATCAACCACTAGAAGGTTATTCTCGGCTAGGGGAATTCGATCCATTTAGAAACAGAGTGCGGGTAGCTATGATTGAAATCAATCGATAAGATAAATTATATTAGTAATAGAAGAAGTAAGCATCCAGTAGGCTATTCCTTAGTAGACCTATCAGTAGACAGAGTCAGTAGCTAGAGAAGGAGAAAGGAGAGTGAAATCTAGGTGGTGCATCATAGTGGTTAGAGTCGTCTTGGCTGGCGTAGGGCATGGATCAAATCCAGAGACTTCCGTGCTCAGTCAAGCTGCGGTAGCAGGAAGATGGGGGAGCTAGGCCCTATAGATAGAAGGAAGGAGACCAACTTAAGGCTACAGTCCACCTAGCCGTCCAGGCCCCCATGTCTACCCTGAAGGAAAGGTGAAAAGAAGCGCCCTCTGCGAGCCGATGGACTGGCAATCCTATATCCTATGCAAAGTAGACCAAATGCAATGACTAGACCAAAGCCGGTAGAGAGTAGAAGGGAGACAGGGGAGATGAGCACTAGTAGAGGAGGCCTAACCCAACCTAGAGAGAGACGTTATTCAAGAGAAGAAGGAGAGCAATGCTTCACAGAAGGTTGAGACTGAGCTATCCTTTGCGTAGACATAGCGTCAGTAGCTAATCAGTTGAGAAATCCAATAGGATCAGAGAAAGAAGCTGTTCTAGTGAAGCTAGTCCAGTCTTGCTGCGTGAAGATAAGAGAGAGAAAGCCTAGGCTCGTGGAAAGGCTGAGAGGACTGGGCGGCCTATAAGTGGAAGCTAAGGTGATGGTTCGCCAGGAGGAGATCGATTGAGCCCGAGAGGGAAGAAGGCCTACCCCGCCACGAACTGAGCCCTTGTAGCAGCACTACGCTCTAACTAGAAGAGGGAAAGAGGAGAGGACGCAACCGAAGGCGAGTCTGTCTCCTATAGAGATGCGGTAATGGACTAAGGCACAGATGCTTCAACCAATCTAGACTAGCCCAAACCAATTTACATCTTCGTCTGAGTTGCATACTTTCTCCGAAACAACTACTGCATGTGCTTAGCTTAGGACTGCAAATGCCTAGTAGGAAGAAAAAATGACACGCGCTGGAATGGCACACTTCACTGGATAGAGAAAGAAGAAGAGAAGAGGCGGGGGTGCTCAATCTGAATGAACGAAGGTTGCACAACTACCAAATAGAGATGATTTGTTTTTAAATCCATTTAGGGAGATAAATCCCGATCGGGGGAAGAATACTTAGTTATACAGGTTGCAGGAATAGGAGCGCCTCCAGAAGCTTGTTCACTCCTGATCATTCCCGCGTCTGGTGGCTCAGCAAGAAAGACCTCTTTGTCTGGGAAGTCAGCGGCGGTATCCACCTCCCTTTCTCCCGGTGGGGCAGCGTAGCTCTACTACTACCCAACTATCCAACGCGTCTCCAATCAGCCTTGCTTCGCCCTCGTGTCCGTAAGACCATGACGACCCACTTTTGTGCTTAATTTCCTATCTACATCAGGGTCGGAAGCTCCTCCTCCTCAAAGGTCTCGTAAGGATTCCTATAAGTAAGTATATCAAGAGGAGGTGCAAAACCCCCGCCCACAAAAGCCACTAAGCCATTGTTTTTTTGTATTTCACTACCCGTTTAGGGGCTAAGTGGGGGTATTCAGTTCTTTACCAACAGCAGGAGCTGCCTTACCTTCTCGTTGAGCTGACGGCCCGGCGGATCCGTTTCAAAGCGAAAGAAAGGAATGGGAGGAACGATGGGGTGGGTTGAGAATGACGTGGAGGTTGAAAAAGAGGCTATTCGTGATTAGGTTGTTGTGCCTATCCTATCCTATCTATAACTACTAGGCGCCTACTATCTATTCTATATGAGTATAGGCGTGTGTCCACTGACTCCGTCGTATCAAAGTAAGCTACTTCCTTTGGCGGATCAACGCGAGAAGGTTCATTATTTGGTTTGTTCCCAAAGTAGGGGTCTGTTAGTTAGTAGCAAGAAAATTCCTGTCAGGGAGATCCTTCCGATTCTTAATCGCTTGACGGAGATCAGCCCCACCTGGGATAGAAATCGCGGGCATACGTTCTTAGTTTCTTTTGTCATTCTCCGGCCGTTGCGCTTCTTCGCGCCTATCATTCACTGTCAACTCATTCAGATCTGTATTGTAGGGAGGCTACGCGCCTTATCGAAAGAATGACATCTTATCGCTTTCCATATGTTCCTCGGCGGGTTAGTTTTCAAAGAGAAGCACCCTTTGACACAACACAGGAATGGGGTCCATTTAGATACTACTCTTCTGTGCAGTGATGCCCTATCTCGTTAGCTTCACGGCTAGGAACGCAGAGAACGTTCGTGTGTTGGTCCTAGCCAGTCAGCTGCATGTCTCAATGCACTCACTACAAGTGATATAGGAGCATTCCTGAACTATATTGTTCCTGGGTCAGAGAAAGGAAAAGAAGAAGTTAGGTGCTTCGCCTGCAGATGTTCAATATGAATAAAAGATTTTCGAAATTTCTGAAAAGGCGAAAGCCGCTGCGGGGGAAGATGACAATACTTATAGCCTAGTGTCGGTCCCCCCCTCAGGTGGGTAAGATAGGGCCATTGTCTCTCCAGCTTTCGCCTCTAGTCCTCAGCTTCGTCAAAGAGGGCCGGCCCTCGGCTCAGCAAGTCAGAGAGTTGGGCCTATAATTTATTAGAATAAGTAGGCCCCGGTGATCGGAAGATAAAATAGTAGGTAGTTCTACCCTCTTTTGTCAGCTTCGATGGCCCCATCCACTAAGGGATTCGAGTCAGAAAGTCTTTGGTTCCTAGAAGTGGGAACCTCTGCCGGGTAACCTGGTAACTCAAGAAAGCAAGGAACGCCTATGCCGCGACCCGTTAGCTTCGTTCCACTCATTAGACCAGTGCTCCCCTCAAAACAATCGTGCTTGCGCCGTTTCTCGTATCAATAACCTTAGCTAGCGACCTGTGGGTGCGTATGGGCAACAAGTCAAGGTTAGGAATTCATATCTAGTCGAAATGAAAGCATATGAACAAAGACTATCACAAGAAATGCAGCGAGAATAGATAGACATGTCATCGCGTAGAGGAGAAGTTTCCACCGGGATCTTTGGAATAGCTTTTTCGTCCTCAAATCTTATCTTCAATCGATCTCTTCCTTTTGTTGGGGACCCCGGTCCACCAGTATTGGTAGCGGGAACGGGGAGGACCGGAAAAGTCTAACCCTTTTCCTGGAGTGCCACGCCATATCCTTCTTTGATCTATTGGAATACTGTACACGTATTAATAAATATTTTGTTGATCGTCTTACGCATTTCCTGGGTGGGCGTTCTCAACAGACTTTGCAAGTCCTTCTTTTTGCCTGTAAGTGTGAGCGCGGGGGTGCTGTTTAGCCAGCCTGTTCGGTCGGGAGTTGGCCGAGACCTAGACGCACATCATGTGTGGTCCCGGTTTCCGGTCCCCCGATCCACTTGTTGCCTGCTTGCTTTCGCACCTCGCTTACGCATCTACTTAGTTAGCATCCCAAATCAGCGTACCCTGCTTCTATTAGTAAAAACGGAATACAATCAGTACACAAGCGACTAAAGCTAGTAAGCTAGTATACATGCATTAGCCCGATTGCTTTAACAGAGGCTTTACCTCCAGGTTCCCATCTGTCCTGTCCAAAACTACGGAACTTCTCTGAAAAGTAGATCAGAACGTGAACTCCGAGAATTGGGGTATACAAGTAAACCACCTAGACCTGATATAGATGAGAAGGCCATGACCGCTAAACTAAAGGAGTCCTTTACCAAGTAAGCTACGCAACCGTCTTTACCCGCCGCTCAACCAAGGCTAATGACTCTTATCTTGCACTCTCTTTTAGCTTTGCTTATGCTTGACTTTGTTATCCGTTCACCTTTTCTTTACTAAACCTCCTCACCCGAGGCGACCTTCCTCACTCACTCAAAAGAAGAACATCCTTCTTTCTGTCTTGACAACTGCTCTTTCTACCGCAGCTACAAGCCTGACTTATTTCGTATATATATAAGGACCAACGACGATCTTGGAGGAGAAGGAGGAGGAGGAGCTAATTCGGACTAGATGGAATGAAGGGAGATAAAGGAATGACCGCTGCAGAAGTTTTTACTTTTCTGCTGTTCGAATTGCATCTGAATCCGAGTTTGTGTTATATCACTATGGGAAGGCTTGACTTAGACGAAATCCGGGCGCTTCCTTTAGAGGAGGCCGTGGATGAAATCGAAGAAGCTGCAGAAGGAGTGTTGATCGAAGCTACAGCGCTGAAACTCCAGCCTTACTTACAAGAAGCTGGAGTTCAGCTGACTCCTTTGCTGACCAAGGATATAACCTATTTAATCTACATGCCTGGCTTCGAGTATCCCTTTGAAAGGGTTCTAGCGAGTTACAATAATCTTCTAATGCTGGGGGCAGAATCTGAGACCTTCGATCGTGCATTAGAAGTCGCCCATAATGTTGTTCCTCATCTTTTTTTATTAAATTGAGAAGGAGGAGGAGAGAAGAAGGCCTCGTTAAGAGCATGATTATGGGAGTTATAGTTATAACATTTGAATTTCTCTGAATAATTATGTCAGTACTCTATGAAAAAAAAAACTATTATTGGTTTTTTTTCGATAATGTCTACCACCTGCTTCTCAGGATGGCTTCGTTTTCATACTCCATCTCCATTGTTCCACGTTCTTCTAACTATTGTACTCACTTTGCTCCTTCTCTGGGTTTATTGGATAAAGAAAAAAATGCACTTTCCATTGAAACTCATCGTTCATGTTTGTATTATGCTCCTTCTCAGTCTAGTCAAAGAGGCGATCTTTCAGTGGATGGCTGCTGCAGGGGCCATGATCTCTGTCGCTTGCATGATGGATGCTGGAGGAAATGACCATTCTTCGGGTTGGAGTGGCTCCTGGATTGACAAATGGGTCAATAAGGAAGTTGAAAGTCGGGAGCAGGAGACCACTAGTCAACCAACCGGGGAGGGGGAAGCAGGGCCATCACATCCCACAGCGGCTGCTCCTACTCCCGAGGAGCTGCAAGAACGAATCAAAAAGTTTATAACTCGGTTTTCTAAGCAGGCCCCTCGGAGTGACACGCTTTCCCATATTTAAAAAAAATTAGACATTGTTGTTTGTATTTCATTTTTTTCTTCCAAGCCCCTCTTAGTTAGAAAGCACTCACTGAGTTACTTACGGAATTCAAAATCTCTCTCGACGCCGATCATTTTTTATGTGTCCAGGTCGATCAGAGGTTCGGCTTGCTTCTCCCCCACCTTTTTAGCGTTCTGGGACCCGTACCGTAATAGTTAGCCTTTCTTCCACCAAATACACCTATAATAGGAGAGAGGGGGTATACAGCGAAAGAAGCGTCGAAGGGCGGTCCTCCTTATCTTATCCAGCAAAACACGTCCATAGAAAAAAAAAGAAGGCTAGGCAAAGACGACAGAAACTAGGGATTCTTTTCATCCATGCCTGAAGCATGCTTTTATAGTACGTGCTTCCCTCTCCCTTACTACGGAGCTGCTTTAGGATATAGCGGAGAGTTGGGGGGCGCTCGTCGTCTTGATCATCAATGATCCATTTAGTCATTAGACTCAAATCGACATAGTGGATTTGATGACTGCCCCCTCGTATATCTCTTTGACTGCATTCTCCATCTGTTGGATTAGGTCCCATTTTTTTGTTCTTCGATTCTCGCTCCGGGAGTACTAAAAATGTCTTCCATGATATCCGATCCCCCTATTTTGGGCTATCTCCGGTTGCAGCCTCGGCGGCCCAAAGTCGGGCCAAGGCTGCTCGGGATTGGCCCCCCCAGCGGGAAGCGGGTGAGCGGTATGAGCCGCCCCGGCTGGAGCCGGTTCCTGAGCCGCCAGGGGCAACCATTGCCTGTATAAGGCCGCCTCGTTTTCCGCAAGAGATCGGGCTGGCTGGCCCCCGAGCCTTTCAAGGGGGGGCCAGCCTCACTCAATTCGAGATCGAGAGAATCATCCACGCAATACGCGACAGGTATTAAAAAAGAATAAAGTAAGAAAATGAAAATAACAAAGAGAAAAGAAAAAAAAGGTTTTTTCTCATTTTGTTTTGAAACGTTATCAGCATCTATCTTTCAGCAACAGAACGGGAATATCTTTGTTTGATCAGGTCTGCTTACGCTTACCTAAGGTAAGCTTAGCATTGGACCTCCCAACAACTCCCATTTTAATTTCCCATAGCATAGGTCCCTGATGGCTATTCTAAAAGCAACAGGGTTCCAAACCTTTTGTTAAGAAGGCGGTCTCATGGACCGGTCGCCTTTGGTACTTTTGTAGTAAATTGAGTTCAGTAGCGCCTAAATAAGATAAGAAAAAGAGGGCTATAAGTAGGCCGTTTGCTATTGCTATAAGGGCTGCTCGCCTTTTTACGGCTTGGCTTCGCTATCGCTCCTATGTAATGGTCGGCCGGGAAATGCTTCCTCCCATACCTGAATGCCTACAGACTAGAAGCTTCGCCAGAAGCAAGCAAGACGAGTAAGCTAAAATCGCTTCTACGACAAGGCTCGTGTAGTACTACTTGACTTACGAGCTCGTGTAGTACTCGTCCCTATCTCTAAAGGGGCTTATGCACTCCACTCGCTGTCTACTAAACGAGCGTTAGAGCGAGCGAAGCCTTCCATTTAGTGGCTTCCCCCCTTTTCCCTCACCCTACTCTTTCATTTCCGCTTAAGCTTCCCCGGTTTGTTTGGGGGATTAATTGATTGGATACCCGAGAACCATAATCTTTCCTAGGAACAGCTTCTACGACGATAGATAGGGGTCAGGTTTGGCATCTATGCCCCCTGCCCTCCAAACAGTATGGGAGCCTTTCAGCTCGTACTGCTCACACTCCTAGATCTTCACGGCACCTCCTCCACCATAGTGTGAGCTGGGAGCAGCTCCGAAAAGCTAGGCCTACTTAAAAATTCGCTTTCAACAACGTCAACAACACCACTAAAAAATGAAATATGGTTGCCCACTGATCTGATCATAGGTGAAATCCAATCCCTTCGCTTCGCGCCAGGCTTGGAAGCCGTAAGTCAGGCTCCCTTCGCCTCTCGGAAGCGAGAAAGCGAGCAGCAAGCAAGAAGCAAGGCCCCGCAATCCAGCAAGAAAACGCCCTATATATATAAAGGCGGCACGCTATTAACACGAATTGGGGCTGGTAGCGCTAGCGCGCTCATCCGTTGCTTGTTTAGCACTATGAAATTGCGAGTTGCGGCACTCACTATGAAATTCAAGAGCAAGAGCAAGAACTATTGAATTGCGAGTTGAGGCCCGCAATCCCCAAAATGTCTATAGTAGAGCAATTCGTTAATAAATGTCAAGAACCAGCAAGAAAACGCCCTATATATATAAAGGCTAACGCTATTAACGAATTGGGGCTGGTAGCGCTAGCGCGCTCATCCTAAGCTTGTTCTAACGAATGAATTTCATAGTGCCGGAATTGCTCTGGCTGGAACGGAACGCCAAGCTTAACAGCAGCGAGCTCCGCAACAAAAGCGAAGCGAGCATATCAGAGAAAGCCGTTGCGCTAGCGCGCATCCGTTTTGAAGCAGGCTGCTAGTTGTAGCGCGCTAGCTAGCTACTCTTCCGTTTATCTCACCCTTTTCAGATGTCCACCCCGAACCGAAGGGGCGGAGGGCGCACAACCCCTTCTCCGCTCCTTTCCTGAGCGTTTCACACTAAGCTATTCGATCCTGCCCTGCGCCTCTCTAGGCTTCGCTATCGCTCATGACTGGTATATGGATCTCTCTATGTAGTGGTCGGCCTTCCAGAAGCTTCGCCAGAAGCGACTAGTCGCTTCCCGAATGCCTCCTTCCTTGCCGCCAACGCACGCTACTAGGAGAGTAAGCAAGCTACCTTGCTTGCATTCTATTCTATAAGCGAAGCGACTTGTCGAGTCTACGAAGCTTCGTAGTTGCTTTCCCCCTTCGCCTCGCCATGCCACTAGATCCATAATGACCGGCGAGTCGGAACATGTACGAATATAACCACGCGGAGCGCCGGACCGGCCTATCGAAGAAAGAGATCATTGAGCCTATTTAGCCGTACCGTCGGGCTGGGAATCGCAAGAATGGAGAAGTCCATAAGCAAACTACTACCCTCGTCATTTAAGGGAAAAAGGCTTAGTCAAGTTCTGAATTAGACTGAAAGGGGAAGAAGCATACTTCAAGTTAGCACTACACCTAACAAGCAGCTTTCATTTTTCAAATTCAAATGAATATATATTAATTTAATTTATTCTATTCAATTCAAATGAATTTCAATTCAAATGAATATTCAATTCGCCCTATTTATTTGACTTGGACTTAAGGTTCTACTTGATTTCGGCATATGATCGCCTATAAACCAGAAATCGGGAGCCTCTCCCGACCTTATATAGTCAAAGGCGAAGGTGGAAGGGGAATGTTCCGCCTTCTCATCTCGGAGCTGGGGTGGGAAAGACAGGTTCGGAAATGGCCGGATTAGCAGGAGGGAGGGCGGCCTCACCCTGAAACAAAGGTGTGCGTACATAAAAAAAGAGGCAGGTTATGCCTTTACTTGATAGGGCTCCTTCCCATCTATCTTGACCGGGAAGAGGGGGAGGCTCTTGCGGAAGCCCTGCCCGCCCTTCTCTATTTTTATTGAGGGATCCCTCATATTGATGATTCCAGGCTTCCCGGACTCGTAACAGACGGCTAGGAACAAGCAAGAAGAGGGTCAGTAGTCTCTGCCGTTGCAGGTCCTTCTCCTTCCGCTGAGACGGCCCTCTTTTTGGTTTTGTTCGTTCACCGCGGCACGTGACGGAACGGAATGAATCAAAAGCGGAAGCTGGAATAACTCAGAAAGAGAGTGGCGCCTAGCCGTTGAGAGCGTCTGTTGTCTTTGTAGAGGAACAGTACGATCTTGGACTGGCCCCCTTCGCATGACCTAGAAAGAAAAAGAAGTCCGTGCTACTATAAGGCCTCTAAACTCCTCCCTCAGGACACTGTTGCCTTGCCATGGGGACGGGGTAGCCCCGACTTCCATAGGTCCTTGGTTCGACCTCCTAATGAGAATGGAGGTCCTTGCGCGGGCGTCTCATCCCTAAGACTTGCTTGCTCTGTATGGAGTGCCCCGTGGTTCCTCGAGTGCCAGCCGCAGAGAGGAATGCCATCAACTAGGGCGCTATTGGCCACTAACCACTCGCTCGCCGGCCGCTCGGGCTCCGCGTTTCAAGTTCGTTATCCTAACCGTCTCCTCTGCTCCACCGGGAGCCTGGCCCCTTCTTCTATCTTTTCTACTGCCTTGCTCCTCGGCTCCCTACAGCTCCAGCCGCTCGCTGTAATAGCTTGCTTCTCGGGTGGCTCGCACCCCGGGTGGTGCGGCTGAGCCAGAGTGGGCTCAGCAGTCGGCCTATGTTTCCGGGCGCACGCGTAAAGGCATGATTAGTTCCACGAATCTCACTGCACTGACCATAGTAAACTCCTTCTCGTTGTACCGAAATAGAGGTCTGATTTGAACGACCAGGTACAGCATCACATTTGACACCTGAGGAAGGTACAGCCCAACTATGAGGTACATCAGCAGGTGTTACAATAAGACGTAGATGAGTGTTTGCTGGTACAACCACTCTATTGTCCACTTCTAATAAACGTGATTGACCCAATTCTAAATCATCTTCTGGAATCGTATAACTGTCAAAAGTGAGTGAGTCTTCATCGGAACTGTTATAGTCCGAATACTCATAAGTCCAATACCATTGATGTCCAATAGCTTTGATAGTAATGGCTGGATCTACTACTACCTCGTCCATTGAGTATAACAGAGCAAATGATGGTATAGCAATAAACATCGGGATGATACTAGGAAATATGGTCCGAAGAATCTCGAGAGTAGTTCCATGAACAATCCTTTGCGGGATTGGATTCGTTTTATAGTGGAAATGCCATAAAGCGCGAACCAACATCCATGATACGAAAACCAAAATCAGAATGAGGAAGAAAAAGATATCGTGATGTAAGTCCATTATTCCTTGCATCATAGGTGTTGCTGCGTCTTGAGATCCTAATTGCCAAGGTTCCGCAGCATCACAAGGAGCAATTGTGAGGAATAGCCATTCTAGAACAATCATTTGGTTTGGTTCATTCTTTGACTGCTCCGCTCCCGCAATAGAGAGACTTGTCGGAAATCGCCGGTTGGGTTTTCCAACCAAGAAAGAAATGGGATGATGCACCCTTTCGCAAACTCTCCAAATTTATGACCAACCTTTCCTTCAGTGATCTTACAACGAGCAGGACTTTTTCCATTGTAAATTCGTACGGAGCAATCAACGAAGCCCCCCCACTAACCAATTACGTTACGTTACGACCACTGAACAAACTTGGTTGACGAACATGGTTTATGCGCCGCTAATGTAGCGGCTTGTCGAGCATTTGACAAACTCACACCATCCATTTCAAATGGGATTTGTCCCGTGGACACACGAGCAATCCAACCCGTAGGATTTCCTTTTCCTCTTCCCATTCTCACTTCTGTAGGTTTCCCGGTAATAGGGAGATCTGCGAGAACTCTTACCCATATCTTACCATTTCTTCGGAATTGTCCGCTTGTAGCACGATGGAATTGTCCGATTGTAGCCCGACGCGCTGCTTCAATGGCTCGATATGAAAGACGACCAGCTCTACAACTTTGAGTGCCATATCTTCCAAAACCAAGTTGTGTACCGTCCGGTTCGCGACCCCTACTACATCTTCCTTTACGATATTTACTAAATTTAGTACGTTTCGGATATAGCACGTCCCTTATTTTTTTGACTATATGAGATCCGCACTTTGACACCTGAGATTCCGTAACGAGTAGAAACTTCCGCAGGAGCATAATCCATTTTCTGGTGAAATACATTACGAGATGTTTTTCCATACTTTCCGCATTCAGTTCTAGCTATTTCTGCACCTGATGATCGACCTGAACAACAAATACGGATCCCCTCCACCCCTTTTTTAATTACGAATTTGATATTCTGAACTATTTTACTAAAAATGGAACGAAATGATCTTTTTTTGTTCCTCGGTTGAAAAGAGATGTCTTGAGCAATCGGAGAAGCACTTTGATAAACAGATTTGATCTTGACCGACTCAATTAAGGTATTAGTGTTTGTTCTATTAGACAACAAAGATCGCATTTTTTTCACTTCGTTCAAATAAGAGTTGTACCCGTACGGAATTTTTCTCTTTCTCAGTATGATCTCTATCATCATCTCTATTCCCTTTATCCATTCTCCTATCCCACCTAGGTCTATGAATTTATCTCTCAATTCCATTACCTTCTCCTTACCCATGAGGTTCCAACATTGGATCCTTAATTGACCTAGGAGTTGTTCCCGGGCATCCTCAAAAAAAAGGTTATTATACACCCCCTCCCTTGGAAAGAAAAAGGTAGCACCGAAGAAAGGAAAGAGCGAGATGGTGGTTTTTGTTGTTCCCGCGAAGCGAAGATCATTCGCTTGGCGAATGAAGTGGGTCAACCTCTTTTTGGCTTCGGCCAAACACTTTTTCTCGCTGGTCGAGCTTTCTACAAAAAAAGCGATGCGAGAACGTATTCTCTTATCTAAGCTTCTTCCCCGTTCATTCGCTCCCCCCATCGTAGATGGTTCAGCCACGCCCGGTCCCACGAAATGATTGAGAACTACGACGGGGTCGAAATTCATTTTGTTCTTTGTATTCAATAAGTATTGCATGACCGAATAATTCAAGGAGGGACGCACTGCAGGGAGGGTCCTTTTTAGTAGATGACTCGTTGGGCCGTCGGAGCGGGACTTCCTTGGGAAAAACAATTTGAATAACTTTGTTTTTCTGGAGGAGTCGTAATTTTCTATCAGGAACGCTATGTCATTTACAACCCCGGCGTATTTCGGATGCTTGAAAGCCCCGCTGACCTGAAGTGATTTAGCAAGATTTTTCTTTCTCGATGGTGGTCGGTCATGGTATCCATAGCGTTGCTTCTTTTTCGGCCAAATCCGGATTTCGTTTTGCTTCTCCCGGTCGTCGAGCCTGATCGACTCGACTCTTTTCCCTGCCCTCCGGCCTCTCACTTCGTTTCGTTCTTCTTCTGTACCGTCGCCTGAATGAAGACACCCGATCGGCCCGACTTTCCCAAATGCCCACCACCGGCCCTTCTTCTTTCCGGGTCTGGATTTGTAGCGTCGTTTCAGTCGTCGTGGTCGACGGGGAAGAAAGAAATGAATGAATGTTCTTTTGGGAAAATGTATAATAATACACCTACCGAGACGAAAGCCAAAGGTTAGTCTCGTAGGTGGACGTATCGAACCGAAAAAAGATCTCAGATTGACATCTTGATACACTGATTTACCATAATAATAAATAGAGTCAATGGTGACTCCGCCGTGGGAAGAGCCGCTTCTTTCTTGCTTGATAGGGGGGCTTCCATTCACCAGCGCAGACTACAAGTGCTCTCCGAACCGTGCTGGATAGTCACCCATCACACGGCTCTCAAACCCAACCTGTGGTGGATCCCGGGGGACAAAGTCAAAGCGCTTGATCCTTTGCCCCATACTTTGAGATGCTCCTCCCCGCCGATCAAGCAGCGACGCTGCTCATGATAGGCGTTAGCGGCTTGCCGCTAACGTTCGGTTCGGATAAGTCAAGTCCCCTCGGTCGGTTCGCTCAGGTGGTCTTCCCTTATCTTCCCTAACGTTCAGAGTTGTTCTGGTTTGAGAAAGGAGCACCGGCCGAGCGCCCTGAATGAATAAGAAATGGACAGCAGAGGGAATCCATGATTCTTATTCGACCGATAATAAGCTAGCAACATGTCGATTACACACCGGAGGTTGGTAAGAACTGAGGGACAATGCCCTCCTAACCTAAGTGGGCCTACCAGCGAAGCAACTGGTACTTGATCGGGCGGGGGGCGGTTTGGTTTCGTGCAACGCCCCCGCAGTAGGAAGAGGCAGTTGTCATTTGAAAGGAAACGCTCCCACCCCAGAAGGGCGCCCTCGCTCTTTTGGCAAAACGCTTCGAAAGAAGAACGTCTCGCCAAGGCCCCGCCCGCCCCCTTTCTTTGCCCGCCGGCCGCCTAGCTCGTTCTTCCATTTTTAGATCTGGATAGAGTCTCGCTCCGGGGGAAACATGGATTCTTTAGATCTAAAGAATCCATGCAGCAAGCAACGGTTTCAAAGTGCTAGTTGTTGCGCGCTAGCGCGCTAGCCAGCAAACTACTTCGCGGGGCTTAGTCAAGTTCTGAATTAGACTGAAAGGGGAAGAAGCATACTTCAAGTTAGCACTACACCTAACAAGCAGCTTTCATTTTTCAAATTCAAATGAATATATATTAATTTAATTTATTCTATTCAATTCAAATGAATTTCAATTCAAATGAATATTCAATTCGCCCTATTTATTTGACTTGGACTTAAGGTTCTACTTGATTTCGGCATATGATCGCCTATAAACCAGAAATCGGGAGCCTCTCCCGACCTTATATAGTCAAAGGCGAAGGTGGAAGGGGAATGTTCCGCCTTCTCATCTCGGAGCTGGCTGCTAGTTGTAGCGCGCTAGCGCGCGTACTCTTCTCCTGTTCTACGAATCTACAACTCTCTTTACTGAGCGAGAGTCCATCCATATCCCTACAAGTGGTTTTTCTTGTTTTTCTATGATTTTAATGAAAGCTTAAACTAGGCTCCACTTTAGATAGGGTTTTCGGTCTTAATCAAGATAGGTCAGGGGCGCGTCGGAACGGTCGGTAGCTGCTTAGTCTCATCCGAGAGTCCAATCTTTTCTTACTGCTTTTGAGTCTTTGAATAAAAAGAAAGAAGGGGGTCGATTTAGGCTCCTTCCCTTCCACTGCAAAGCTGCGCTAGCAGGTACTACGAGCCCTCTGTCCCACGCATCTAACCAGCTCGCGTGGTTCACCGGTTCCACCGAAAACTCTCATTTGTTGAAGCGGAGCATAGTGCGCTTTAGGCGCCGAGCGAGAAAGGTCTCTTCCTTCGTTTTCGGTTTATTCACTGATCTGAAGTGTTTTCTTTCTTATTGATTCCAGGGGCGGCGGCGTTCTGGAAATTCAGTCTATCCGAACCGAATTTTCACTTATCAGATCAGGCTAGGCCTCTCCAGCTGAGCCGGGCGCCGGGGCCTGGATGCGCTAGCGATCGGCACATAGGGGAGTGGTTGCCCGGGTTTCTCGGCCTGGTATCCTGCACCTCGCGTTCATGATATCTACATTCAACTGTGCCCCGGAGACACGGTCGAAGCACGCCCGCCCAGTGTGCTTCTTTCACGACATGCTCTGGTCCCGGGTGTCTTCCTGTGGTCTTCTAGCGTTAGAAGAAGTCGTGTCCGTCCCGGACATCTGCAACGTCCTCCCACGCCTTTTTTTTATATAAATATGGGAAAAACTGAAGGAAAAGACTGACCCATTCGGTGACTTTCGCGGTCGCCCTCACTGAACCGACTTGGATCTGAACTACGATTCAGATCAAGTCTTACCGAAATAGGATTTCCTTTTCGTGCCATATGCGCTTAGACTTTACTTTTTCCCCCCCTTTTTTTTGCCCGGTCCAATCTTTTTTATCGAAGGTCTTCGTTTCCGTGTAGAAGCAAACTCTCCAAATTTATGACCAACCTTTCCTTCAGTGATCTTACAACGAACAGGACTTTTTCCATTGTAAATTCGTACGGAGCAATCAACGAATTCCGGCGAAATAGAAGATCTACGTGACCAAATTTTCCTGTTCAAAAGAAGATCTCTTTTCTTCTTCATTCTCAACAGGAATGCATCAAAAAAACTGCCCTTCCATATAGATCGTCGTGGCATGAACTAAGAAATTCTTCGCTTCGATGTAGTCCGAATTAGCTCCTCCTCCTCCTCCTTCTCCTCCAAGATCGTCGTTGGTCCTTCGCAATATTCGTAGTATAGTGAGCCCTGCCTGCGAGAATGCCACGCTACCTATGAAGTGGGAATACGTCTGTCTTCCACCTCATAAGGGAGTTGCGTTCCGAGGTACTCTCAATCTCTACGGTACTTTGACATACTTAACAAAAATAAAATAAGAATCTGAGTGATGATGTGGTCAACCCTTGCTCTTCGATGGGGGAAGGACCACGCTAGTCGTCTGAGTGTGTAGTGGGTTCGTTTTACTGTCTTTTTACTAAAAAAATGATCGTTCTCGAAAACTCACTTCTAGGAGGATTAGGCCAAGATCTGATCTATCTCTTTCCTTGGAAGGAAGGGCTCATCTGGGAAGCATGCATGGGGAGAAAGACCTCTTGCTCAGGTGTCTGTACCACTTGAGTTGCAGATTCCAGGTTCTGACTGAGGACCAGATCCTCTACCTTACGGTTGAGAGCTTCTATCCTAGCTTTGACATCATCCCGGACTGAATACAAACCTCCTTTCTTTTGAGTAGTAGGTCTGTCTCTGAAACTAGAGAAGTCCCATTGCTGGGGTTCTCTCTGCCAAACTCTCCAGAAAGGAATAGGCATCTGACTTGCTCAGTTGCAAGAAGCTACCTTTGAACATTTTGATATGCGGTGGGGTCTCATATACAATTGATCGCCTAGTATAGTTGCGCTTTCTTTTCTTCTTCTTGGTCTCGTCTATCTTATCGGTCTCGTAAACCCTATCCGGCTTGGATCGATAGTCTACCATTTCCGCTGGGGTATGGAATGCCTAAATTCTGTATGTTCAACGCAGCAAGAAAACGCAATTATTTAGTAAAGGGCGTGAAGCAAGAAAACGTATGCGCGTGAAGCAAGAAAACGCCCTATATATGTAAAGGCTAACGCAATTAACACGAACTGGGGCTGGTAGCGCTAGCGCGCTCATCCGTTGCTTGTTCGCTCATCCCTAGCTTGTTTCTAGCTCTTCTCTTCTTTCTAGCTGCTTATATCGCATATCTTTAAAAAAGGCAAAGCTATAATGTCAGATTGACGAATTCGTTCGTGCGTGCACCAAAATGGGCAAAGTTGAAAAGGGTATCACTGGCTTAGCTTAGTAGAAGGGTTGGACTCAGTAATAAGGACTTCACTGGCTTGCCTTACCCATTCAGGGGTCCATACCACGAAACAAGCAAAGTATGCCCTTTATTTCACTAGATAGCTAAGGTCCTGTTATACCGTACGGACGCGTGCTTGTCCAGGGATGGCTTGATCAATAACATCTGTCACCGAGAAAGGTTTTTAGATGGATGTATGGGAAGTTAGAAGTGTGCGATTGCTGCTCCCATTGCTTCTTTGCCTACGCTTTCGCAATACTCTCCTATGCATGCAATACTCTCTTTAGTTCTTCAAGCAAACTCCCTTGCTGTAGCTACAGATTGCTTGCTTTACTAGTGTTGCATTCGCCGGCCCCCTCTGCCAGGCTCCATAGGGGTCTGGAGAAAGAGAGATGATTAGACCAGAAGCCTGAAGGAGTACCCGCTTCCCTTTCCCCTCTATCGTATCGGTTGAGAGATAGTTGCTTTGGATGGTTCTCTAACCTCGGAACGAAAGAAGTGATTTGGACAGATGCTTCCTCATGGGCTTTTCTCCAGGAAGGAAGGGCGGATAGATGGTTATCGAGATCTCACTTACGTATCAACGACATGAGTGGGAATGAACGGCTACTCTCCTCGACCTGATAAAAGATAGGGCTAGACGCGCCTTCTGTTCGTTCCTCCGTACCTTTTCTTTCTGTTTGGCTTTTCCCCAGCCCCAAACTACAAGCCTTTATCCAAGCTTTTCTTTTAGTCGGTCCCTGTCCTTAAGCCCAGAGAGCAGAGCGAAAGTGCTTTTCCTCGGAAGAGACTTTCATTAAAAAGATCAAAGTGGACTGCGAAATACACCTCACAGTCCAAAAATCAGGCTTTCTTTTAGTGAAGCTAGTGCTTTTGGGCACTTTATTCAATTAGCTTGTTTGGAGTGCTTGCCTTTTCGAGACTTTAGGCCCTTGCCCTTGGCCTGGTCTCGACTCCCCTGGCTAAGTACTTTCAATCTAGCAGGCTAGCTACCTGTGCCACCCCTAAGTCTTGGACATTTTGGCGCGGGTTGGAGCCCCTTCATGAAATCGAAGAGCCGGTCCTCTTCCGTCATATCCACAATGTCCAGGGATAACTACGAAAGATGGCCTTCACATACTCGCGTATGGGGCCTGTTTACTTCAGGCTCATCAACACGGCGGACCACAACCGGGCAGGAACCCTAAATTCTGCCTGAAACTCGTCCCAAAAATGGATCTAATTGCACTTCACGCTCCGCGTTCTTTACGTCTTTTGGTCCGCCACCAGAACTTGGCTGAACCATCAAGATACATGGCAGCCGTATTCACCGACGCCTCCTCGGACTACGTCCGACAAGCCGCTCCATATCCCAAAAGTTGTTCTCTAACGCCTTAGCATCTCGGGTGCCCTTGTATAGTTAAGGTGCCTTTGGTTTCGCTTGATTCGAACCATCTCCGTCGAGCCACTGCTTACGGCCTTCTTTAGTATGGTGACCTCGTCCGCTTTATAGGTGTATTTTCACCCATTTTGGCTCGAAACACTTCCACGACCCCCTGTCCTTGGCCTTCCATCATGGTCCGCCTGACCAGCCTATCTTTCTCCAGGGAAGCAACCCGCTCGCTCGAAATCTGTCCCTTCAGTTGTGTAACAAGGCGATCCACACGATCACGAGTCCGCTCCTGTCGAGCGTCTTCGACGGCACTAGCCTACGGGTTCTTCCCACTAGCCATGGCTTGGCCTAACCTTTGGCTCTGATACCACTTGTCACGGCGCTAAGTCCTTCAAGCCCACAAACCGCGGCACCCTGCTAACGGTCCGCTGTAGCAGAGTCAGTCTCTCACTTAGATGGATGGCTTCAACCTGTGGCCCTGGCTAGCCTCTCGAAACCAACACAGGTGCATCAACGATAAGCCAAAGCACAAGCACACACAAGAAGACCAAGCCTTTGAAAGAATGCGCTTAGACCAATATTGAAGCAGAGAATGCAAGTTACAAGGCTACAGACCCTGTAGCTATCAACATAAAGACGGCAGTCTAAAAGCTCAAAAGTATGCACAAGCTTCCCGGATGGTTTACACCTGAGGAAGTAGCCCCTTTTTTCCCCAATGTTTATTACAAGTCCCCCTAACGAGTGGAGCCTTCGGAGCTTGCCAGACACGTAGAGTCAAGCTACTACGGAACGTGTCCGTCAAATTCAGTCTACGGAACTTGACTTCACAGCGAGAACTCGTCTCGTAAAGTCAATGCCAAATTCTAATCAAAATAAGGAATTCGCTCGACTCCAATCAGGCAGAGGTGGCTGGCCGGGATTTAGATGCATAAATAGAAGGGAAGCAGTGGCCAGAGAAACATAATCATGTGGAGAGCCAGGAGAGGGTGCAGAAGAGGCAGTTGAATACCGGTACTTGCACTCCTGCCGAGGGGCGGTCAGGGAAAGCTGTTGAGTAGATACCAGCCGCTTCTGAGCTCGCCCAGCTGGTTCGCCTTTGGTTCCGCGGTTCGTTGATCCAGTGGTTTGCATACGCACCAGCAATAGAAGGCGGTTGACTGGGTGGAACCAATCGATCCGATCCATCGAAAGTAAGGGCATGACCATTACGAGTGAGTCGCCCCTCTAAGGGATTCCTTCCTGTTCCAGCTACTGCAGTTGCATATCCCGATGCGGCCGGCCCGGGTTGGGTGGGAATAAGAAGGAGAACCAATTCTGGCTTAGTTTCTGCAGATTCAGTGCCATGGTCGGAGGGAGAGCCGCCAGCAAGTTATGGATCGAGTCGGCTAATAATTGGAGGGAGCGGGGGCATGGACTACATGGGCATCACCCACCACGGGGTCAAAGGCAATGGTTTCATCCGTTGACCCATAATCCATTGAGTCGGAGTCAGAGGCAGTCCCGGTCGTGGTTCTCCAGAGGCCTCGGATCTCCGGACGAGAAGGGATGCTCCCCCTCTTTCAATACCCAGTTTACTGATTGAACGAGGAATGGCCCAGCTTGCCGGCCGCCCTTTCCTTTTTTATACACAGAGTCAACACCGAGTCTTTCTTGTAGTTGGATCCATCGTTCCTCTCCTCAACACCCGCCTTTGCTCCTCTGCTGCCAAGAGTTCCTATCTCAATGCCGCCTTCGGTGCATTGTCGAATTCCTAGGGCAGGCCACACTATAGAATGAAGAATTCAAATGGCTAGCCTTTTTTTCACATTCCACGGGACCTGATATTAGAAGTTCTCCTTCTACATCTTTTCCGAGGCTTCTTTCTCTAAGAGCGCATGCCGAATGGGCCCAATTATGCACCTGGCTGCCTTATTGCAAAACCCATCAATCCCCGGAGGTTGGTATACGAAATACAAAGAAAGCCGGTTAATGCACATCCGGTCTTCGCCTCCCCTGCGATAGTTCTTTCAGTCTTGACAACAGCTCTTTTACTGCCTACGCCTGTAGCTGCAGAGCAAGAACAGCCCTTCGGTTTCACTCTTCGTTTCCTTTGTTCCCCGCAAATTGGTCAAGACTCTCTAGCGATAGCAACATTCACTTAAGTTTCACTTGCAAGCCTTGCTTAAGCCTTACTTTGCTCTTCCACTCGGCACTTTCAGGTGGAAAGCGCCATCGTTCTATTACAGGACAAGCCTAGCTATTACTATTCGCCGCCGCTCCCCTTCGCTTTTAGTGCTATGGGGGATCGGCTACAGTGAAGAACAGCCCTTCGCATTCCTCGGAAACATTGGCATAAACGATTGCCGGGATAAGCCCTATGTATGTATACTACTGCCAGCCTTTCACTCCTCAAGTCAGGAACCAAGCTACGGATGAGCACTATTTATCATTCTCAAGGAATTATCCAAAGCGACGTACCTACCGAATTCCACGACTTCGCCAGCCAAGCATTATGTTCCAACACCGGCAACTCCCACAACCACATGTTGTGACCAAGCAACTTCCGCGCCTCCCACTCGAACTGGAAGAGGAGCCGCAACAGACCAAGCAAGGGATTCGGGATTCACTCCACTTTAATAATTAAGGGAAAGCCCAGATATCGAATCTGAATTGAGCACTCGTACTTCGCTACCTTTCTCCGAGCGACTAATCAGATTCACTGATTGCGTCTGCTAGAGATGCTTTACCTAAAAATGACTTTCCAGTGGGGAGTGAATGAAAGTCGATATCGAAATCCGTGTTAGACAACCTTTAAATCAAGCCTACTCACTCAACTCACTATGCGAGCGTCTCCTTTATAGGGCGAGTCTGGTATCCCGTGTGAGGATGCAAGTTCATTTCACATCTAGGAATGAGTTGACTTGCTTAGTCAGTCCGGATGAACTCTCCCCCATAATAAGAATCTGGGGCATCCGATCTAGGACGCTAAGGGACCCCCTCTCTCTAACTCTGCTATCTAAGCTACATTCGTCAGGCCTAAGCTTTCTCTTTCAGTTCTCTAAGCTATCCTTCCTTTCATCTATAGCTATTAGAGAAGGCTTGCTATCCGCTGAGTTCACTACTTCTTGCTATCCAACTCTATCCGGTGACTGAGTGAACTACTTCTTAAGTTTTGGCCCGCAGTTAAGTGAAAACCGAACAAGCCTGCCATTAGTGAATTAGTTGCCCCAATTCGTTAATAAACGTCCTATCGAGGCTTGCACGAATCCCAATGGAAGGCTCGGGACGGGGTATCGTAGATCGGACTTTGCTTTGAAGAGTAGAGCCATATCAGCTGCTATGCTAGCTCGAAAAGGACTGAAAGAACTGACATTAACCGGACTCCACAGTCGCTTGTGACAGAGATCTGACATCAATCAATTCAAAAACGGGTTCTATGAAAAAGGTAAAGGAAAACGTGTTTTTTAGTCCGTCGATGATATCTGTCCCCCCTTCGGTACGGACGCATCCAATGCCGGATGGATGAACTTCAAGCGATTCACTTCCCTTTCCCAAGTGCGATTATATTCATATGCTTCAATCTTCATGATCTTGTTTCGCCTCCGTTTCGTCGTTATGACTCCAATCCGTGTCCGGTCGGGTAATCCTAATCATGAACGCCTTGTTTTGCCTTAGATGAATCCGCGGTTCACCGCCCGGGCGAACAAACCAACGAATTCCAGGGGTCGGTCGAGAGCTAAAGCCCTCTCCAACCTTATTCATTTAGGGCGAGTGGTTGTCCCTCCCCCTAAGTATGAACCTGATGAGGGAATGCGAGACATTAGTTGGGATTGAATGCCGGGTAGCGAGAACTCACTTCGGGAGTAGCAACCCTACCCAGGACTTGAGTAGCAACCAGCAGTAGCGATGGATTCGGGCGAGTCTCGATAGCCAGATAGCATAAATTCCTCATTCACTTCGAGCCATAGATGATAGCATCGATAGCTATCTGTATGGTTCTACTTGAAGGCGTTTCCCCGGCGGGACATCTCTAATTTCGGGGAAGGATGATTGGAGAAAGGATTTTCTGATCTTGATGGCAATCGAATGACTCTTCCCTACTCGTCTGATAGTTCTGTCAATCGACTCACCGACTGACTCCCCTACTGTCGTTCTTTGTTCCTCGTGGGTAAGGGGACAGAATGGAGGGACCCGACCCGAGGGTTCAAGCTATGAATGTAGAGGTGGGATGGTGATCAGGTGTAATATTCTATCTGAATGTCAGATATAGAGATTTCCTGATGTAAGTCAGCTTTCGAAGCTGATTGGATTGACTTTGACTTTAGTAAGAAGGAATAGAGTGAAGAGATAGAGGAAATGAATACTTCTGACTTTTCCTACGTTCCTTACCTTTTTCTCTTATCTTTTCTTTTACTAATCTATTGGCAAAAGGATGAGAACTACGGCTATCCATCTACGTCAGGCTTTCACTAGTAAGTACGATAGCTGACTATAGTCTAGTAGTCCCCTATCTTGCTGACTATAGAAGACGATCAGTATTGGAGAGAAAGTATATTCGAAACCGTTAACAAAACTATCAGACCAAGGAAAGGAACCCGATCCCGTCTCTTCAATCGGAAAGCTTTACCTTGTTTGTTAACTTGCTGACAGCAAAAACCGAACCGCCTGCTACTCACAGAGAACATAGAATAAATAGATAAGAAGGAACTACAAATACCGGCTCGCTCGCGCTTAGATAACATGTATGCGAGCCCCAACATTCCCCCACTTGTCCGACTGTTGCTGAGCCGGTTGTGAGATCGTAAACTCTTCGACTAGGAATTCAAAAACGTATTAAATGCCTTGCGCTACCACCCGGATTCGTCTTCCTCGAAGTCTTGGATCTTTCTTGGATCCGTTGTTGTTTGATTTCTTCGACCTTAGTTTGATCTCCTCCTCCTCTTCTTTTTCCTCCCGTGCA